AGTAGTAATAGGTTTTGTAGAAAAAAGCAACAGCTAATCAATAATTGTCGAGGCATTGCACAAGAGTTGATCTTAATTTCTTTTTGTTGTCATTTTGTGAGATTTTGGTTTTGCGTTAAATTTTCAAAATTTTAGGACAGTAAAATGATAGGTGTTTAATTTTTTCTAGTTTTTAGTGATTTAGAAAATTATAATTTAGCAAAATGTGCATATATATATCTTTTAGGTTTTATCTAAACTTTTATTATTGGAGAGTAAAATGAGAAAAAAATAAAATGGATTAATAAAGTTCAGGATTGTGGTTATTTATGTTTAATTAATAAGTTTACATGTTATGAACAATAAATTAATAAAGTGCAGGAGGCATACTGTTAGTAACTTAGAAGGGTTGATTTTAATAGTGCAGGATTGTTGATTCTTTTATAAACTTACACACTTAACATAACTTTTGTTTAATATAGTGCAGGATTGTTGTTTAAATTATTTAAGAGCCTTACACAAAATGTTATTTGTTTAATATAGTGCAGGATTGTTGTTTAAATTATTTAAGAACCCCTACACCATTTTAAAAATGGATTGTTGTGGTTTAATATAGTGCAGGATTGTTTTATATAGTGCAGGATTGTTGTTTATTATTTAGTGACAACCCCCCTACAAAATGGAGTATATATTCTTCAATTATAAGTTACATAATGACTTTTGTTTTAAGTATATTTAATGTACAATATACTGTTCCTTTCTTAGTAGAAATAATAATTTCAATAATAAGTGGTATATATCTATTTTATACTGAAATAAGTTACGACATGTGTATAAACTTTTTATTTTCAGTTGCAAATAATTCTAATAAAATATTAGGTAAAATGATAGTTAATTTAGAAAAAATTTATCTGATAAATCTGAAGATGTAATAAATAAAATTTCATTTTCTCTTCTATTTTTTGTTATTGTTTCTTTTAGGTATAATTATGAACACTACTAGTGTTTTTATTGAAAGCACCTGGACTTGAACCAGGATTAATCTGTTAAAAGTAGATTACTCTACCTATTGAGTTATGCTTCCTTTTTATAGCTTCTCTTATTTATATTGTTATTTTCTTAAAACAAAAAAAAAAATAATCATATAGCTTTTATTTAAATTCTTTAGAAGTAATTATTTCTTAACTAATTATCTAATTAGTTTTTTATAAGTAAGGTCATTTTGTAGATCAGTTTATATTTTATAAATTAGGAACAATTAAATTTGTTTTTTATTCTCTTGTTTAATAATTATTAAATTTAAGAAAATTTATTTTTACAGATATAATTATAACTTAAAAGAGGTAAGATTAGTTTAATTGGTAAAATGATGTCTTGTGGCGACAATGTACAGAGTTCAAATCTCTGATTTTACCCTTTTATATAAAATTTTACTTTTTTCTTGTTTATTATATTTGTTGTATAATTATTATAAAAAATATTATATATTTATTTATTAGTTTAACTCTTTAATACAAAAATAAAAATTTTAACCTTTTAATTTCAAAAATTTAGGGTTAAGTATATAGATGGTTCTATAGTAGACCTGCAAAGTCTAAATTGATAAGGTTCAATTCCTTCTTAACTCTTAAAAAAGTGCACATATTTAGATTATATAAAATAAAATATATATATTATTTATATAGATATATATCTATATATATATATAATATAATTTTATAATATTATAAGGAAGTAGAACTCGATTGGTTGAGTGTCTCACTTTTAATGAGTATAGTTCCGGTTCAAGTCCGGATACTTCTAATTTAGCTTTTTATTTTTATATATCTATTAATTTTAACTTTTATTTATTAATAAATGTCTAAATAAAATATAGATCAAAATTAGAACCGTTATGAATATAAATATACTTATTATTAAATTCTACAGTGAATAATGTATTAAATGATTTATTAATTAAAAGCTTCAGGTGTTTTTAGGTCGAGATGGTGTATTTTGTATATAATTCTATATCTTCAAATATTTCACTACTATTAGTTCTTGCAAATGTTGGCATCACTAACAGTAGTATTAATTTTTGTATTAGTTACAGGTTGAACCGAAACAGGTGCTTCTGGAACACGTGTTTCTGGAGCTATTGTATTTTCTAATTGAAAATTGTGACTACCACAATATTTATAGTATATACAATATCCATTAAGTGCAACAAAAAACAACTACAATAATAATAACCGTTGCTTTAGAACCTGAACTAGGTTCATTAGCTGGTTCAGTAAATATTCCTGTATTATTATTAGAATCAGTACTATTAGACATACTATCTGAAATATTGGATGTAATATTTGATAAAGTATTAGAATCTCTAGTAGTGATATGATTAATAATTACATCACTTACTGTATTATAATTATTATTAAATATAGTATTATCAGTTATTAACTGATAAATAAATAATATAAACATAGAAAAGGTTAAGAAAGCAAAAACAAAAAAAAAGAGATATAATACGCTTATTTTTTGTTTTATTTAATATATTTAAAAATTTTATTTTTAAAATTAATTATGTTATATATATCTCAAGTTTAGTGTGTTTCTAAGGATCGAAAAATTAAAAGGTGAAACTTTGTAGTGTCAGTTATATAAAATAAAATAAAAAATGAAACTAAAATTTATGTATATAAATTCAGATTTTAATACTATTTATCTAAAACCTAGATTATCTAATTTAAAAAATTTTTTCTTTTTTGTTTTTTTTTTTTACAAATTATATTTATGTTATTGTTGAAATGATTATTAATAATAATACTATCAAATAAAATAATGGAGATATAATAGATGTTACAGATAAAAATTCAAAATTTTTACTTATTAAAACTACATCTAATAATTTTATATCTAAAAATAAATTAGTAAAAAAAAATACGGTTAATTAGTAATTTATTATATTGAAATAGATGAAAATAAATATAAAAAATTATCAATCCTAATTTAGATAAAATAGATATTGATCTTAATAATATCCCCTTCTCTTCACATTCAATTGAAAATACTTATCAAAATAGTAAAACTAGTTTGATAAGTAATTGTGTCCTAGATAGAAGTAAAGAAAGAGATAAACTTTCTTTACCTAAATCAAGACTTTTCTTAAATAAAACTATCAATGTTTTAAATAGGGGTAGAAATTATTCTACAATTTCTAAGAAAATTTCTTTAGATATAAAAATTATAAATTTAAAAACAGATCTTAATCAAAGATACTTAAGATATCTTTTTAATATTTTTTTTTTAGAAATCTTAAATTATCTTTTAAATATATTTATATAATAACTAAAGTGTCTATCGATAAAGATACACATATTTAAACATTTGGTGAAAAAAAAAATAGTAGATATTTCTAATAAAAAAAGGTATAAAAAACAAACTGAAAATAACAGTTCCCAAAAACATATAAAAATATTACAATTACCATATTGAATAATATCTTTAAATTGTAACCGTCAGAAGTAAATATGGTATCAACTAATAAAATAAAAAATTAAAGAGGTGATATACAGATTTTTACACATTTATAGGAGATAATATATAATTGTAAATTGTTCTGAGATATAAATAAAAAACAGAGAAAGTCAATATTATCTTGACTATTCTTTAAGTTAATAATAGTTTTGTAATACATAGATTTAACATCTAATATTTCTTGATAGCTAATTTTAACTAAAACAAAATATATAATTAGAACTAAAATTAGTAAAATTAAAAATCTAAATAAATACGTTCTAAAATTTAATTCATTTAAATTTTTGTTTTAAAATTATTTCTTTAGAATTATATTTTGAAGTATAACTTGAATAAAATTTTCTTACCTGATTTAAGTATTATATTTTTATTATTTAACTATGAAAACTTTTATAACTAGTTGTATTGTATATTTTTAATGATTTTAATAAATCACATGATTTGGTATAACTATAAAACTAATAAAACACTATAATTGTGTTATAAAAATTAAAAAGACAATAAGTTTTTTCAATATAAAATAAACCGTAAAGAAGGTATAACTTAAGTGGAAAAGTAATAACTTAAAACTTAAGAACCTTGGTTTAACTCCAAGTACCTTTCTAAAAATTATAAAAATAAATTAAAAATATTAAGTTATGTTTTTAAAATATTGAAATTTAAAATTATATAAAAAATTTAAAAGTAGTAGAAATATTTTATATATATATTAAATTTTATTAAAAATATATCTATTTAAAGAAAGTATAACTAAATAGGCAAAGTAATCAGTCTAAATGCTGATAAATCTTAGTTCGAATCTAAGTACTTTCATAAAATAATAAGCTTTTTACATAATATTAGAGAGGTAGTATACTGTTTTACATATTTTCGTATAAAGAGGGGAGGAGATTCTCTTAATAGTTTGCTTTATATGTTTGATAGAACTATAGAATATTGTATGTATACATTGTCGGTGAAATTTTCAGCATATTTTACTGATTGTAGAAAATTTTTGCACTTTCTATTTTGGTCTTATTAAATCACTATATTTTTTTGTATACCCGTCGGTGAAGAGTTTGTTAATCAAGAGCAGTGTGTCTTTGGTGTTATGTAAATTTAATTTTAAAATTTATATAATACAGAAAGTAAGGCTATTAATGAGATATAGTTTATAATATAGATTAATATTTGGATTATTTTTAATCTGTGACATTATTATTCTACTATAGGATGTAATTGCTAATCCTACAGCAATATTAGATAAAACATGATCACTAGGATTTTCAAAACCTACAAGGTAATGATTTCCAACTTTAATATATTCTTTAATAGAATCTTTGATTTTATCTTTAATTATTTCGTTATTAAAATTTTTTAATGTAAAGAATTTGTATTTATAAATATGGGGACTTAATGCCATTTTACCAAACAATGATTTGAATAAAAGTTTAGCTATTAAATACATAGGATCATCTTTATTAGAATTTTCCTTAATTGAATATAAATTATTAATATAATCTGTGAATATAAAATCGGAACTGAAAATATAACCACCTAAAATTTCAAATTTATAACCGTATTTAATAGCATTTTTTATTTCTTCAATATAATACCAACCAGTCCACTTTCCAGTGGGGTAAATTGTATTATTTTTACTTTTAATTGGTAAAATAGGATGTAATATGTTTTTAGGTGAAGTAACATTAAGTTTATATATACCTAAATTTTCCTCAAAATAATGAGAATAATTATTAATTAATCTTATATCTCCAATGAATTTACCTAAAATATCGGTTGGATATTTATAATGTAACATTGCACTAGGATATAAAGAATTAACATCATAATGTTTAATAGTTTTAAATTTTGATTTAATAAAAACTATCCCATTATTTTTTATTAATTCGGGTATATTTAATTTATTTATTTTATTAACGTTAATGTTTGCTCCCCTAGGTCCTTTAGGGACATACATATCAACGTGTCCACCATAAAAAGTTTTTACAAGATCATTATATAGATCTTTGTTAATTATAGGAACAGAATTTTTCTTTAAAAAATTAGTTCTAAATATTTTAAAAGCTAAAGAGGGTAAAGTTGGAGATTCAAAAATATCCACATTAAATCTATTAAAGATTAAATTTGCAAATGAAGTTATAACTTGATAAAGAGCTATACAATCTATGTTAGAATATTTTAAAGTTTCGTCTTTTAAAGACCATACTTTAAATCTATTTTTATAAACATTAAAATTATTTAAAGATACTTTTTTAGGATCAAAATTTTTATAATTAGGTACTTCACCAATATAATTTAAATTCTTTTTATCAGGAAAAAAATAAGGATAAATATCTTTAGGAGTTTCAATTCCAAAAGATTTACTTAATTTAGCAAATGAAGAAGGTAATAATAATAGTGAATCTCTAATAGCTAAAACATATTTAAATTTATATATTTTAGCTTTTTTATCTTAATATTTTCCATACCCGATCTTTAAATTAATGAATATACCATCTTTATAGATTGGTATTATTAATAAATTCCCTCTATCTAATAAATATTTAACAATGAAAATTAGATCAAAATTGGCCCCACTATGTATATAGAGATATTTTTATTGAATTGTTCAGTGAACAATGTATTAAACACTTTATCTAATAACTTAATTTGTGGTTTATATTCAACAATTTACCTTCTTTATCGAGTAAAACCCCTTTAAGTAGGAGCTAAAAAAAGAGTTCAAACACGACTTGATAGATAAAGATTTTGACTTTTTTTTTGTTTTTATTAAGTTTGTTTTGGATTAAAAAGGGTTATTATGTGGAAGCGATAGGGGTTTTACTTGTGTATTGTTCAAGTTTAACTTTTTTAATACCTTTAACTTTTTGTTACCGTTGATAACTTGATTATATCTGTTATATATTTGTAGTTACTGCAATTGTTATACTACACCGTGTGGTGATTTATAAGATTCTAACTAACTAACCCTTTGGGGTAAAAAAAATTTTTTTCATTTTATTAAAATTTATAATTGTTTAAATAAAATTTATAAGTAGTAATAAATCTTAAAACTTAATTTAATTTATTAAGTTTTTGTTTATATATAAATATTTGTAAAGATATATATATATATATTATATATATTTGTATATATAAAGATTTTAGTAAAAAATTTTATATCTCTTAAATTAGTTTAAGTTTATATAAATTTTACTTTACTTAAATTTAATTTAAATTAATAATACTAATTTATTAATTATTAATTTTAAATTAAAATAAAAAAGGCTTTATCCTTAAGTGGTATTTAAAATTTTATTATAAAAATGTTAAGTTTATTATTATTAATACCTATAATAGGTTCAATTGCATTGCTTCTTGTTACAAACGATCCGTTTGGTGATAAGTCTAAAAAAATCGCTTTAGGTACTTCATTATTAAATCTTGTTTTATCCTTATATTTATGGATTCAATTTGATTCTAGCACTAGCCAATATCAGTTTGTATTTAGTTTTAATGAATTAAGTTATTGTCATTTAAATATTGGAGTAGATGGTTTGTCTATTTATTTTGTATTATTAACAACTTTTTTAACTCCTATAGCTTTATTGTCTAATTATAATACTATTAATAAAAATTTAAAATATTTTTTAATTTCATTTTTAATATTAGAAACATTACAAATAGCATTATTTATAGTATTAGATTTATTATTATTTTATGTCTTTTTTGAATCAATATTACCTGTTTTATTTATAGTTATAATACTTTATGGTTCAGGTGCTAATAAAGAAAGATCTGCTTTTTTATTCTTTTTATATACTTTTGCTGGTTCATTGTTTATGTTATTAGCTATATTAGAAATAAATAATTATGTAGGTTCAACTGATTTTCAGTTAATTTCTTTATCTGAAATTAATTTAGATAATCAAAAATACTTATGGTTGTAACTCTCCTTCAGCAAGAGAAATTTGACCAACAGAATAAATCAATCAAGTATAAACACTTTAAACAATAAAAAAAAAAATCTGGTGCTATTCTTGGAAATGTCAAAAGCGAGTGTAAAGGTTTAGGATTATAGAGGTCTAATTTGAGATCTATTTTTAAATATGAAGGTTTTAGTTCAAAACTTAGAGCTATTTGTCAAAAACTTATACATTTACATTCTATTATCTTAGGAGTTCTTTTGTCAGATGGTTGAGTATATAAAAATAAAAATTCAAAACTTTATTGGCTTTTAAACAAAAAAAAAATTTTTTTTTTGAATCTCTTTGGTTTGTTTATACCAAATTATCTCATTGTTGTAGGTTTCTTCTTAGTATTTATTTTACCTATATTAATGGGGAAATGTTTATTGCTGTAATGTTTACTACTAGGGTTTAACCTTGTTTCACCGAATGGTATAATCTTTTTTATGTTGAAGGTAAAAAAAGAGTGCCTTTAGATTTATAAAAAATATTAAATTATGAAGCAATAGCTTATTGGATTATGGGGGGAGGAACCAAAATTAATAAAAGGTCTAACACTTCAAACTCAATCATTTACCATTCAAGAATGTGTTTTTAGAATAAGTTTTTTAATATACAAATTAAATTTAAATTGTAGTCTACAGATCCAAAGAAACCTGCCTTCCATTTATCTCTCAAGTAAATCTATGAAAAAACATAAACCTTTGATATTATCATATATGTGCTCAAGTATGAAATATAAAATAAGTTATTTTTAATTAAATTATAATCTCTTTTTACAAGCACTTTTTTTTTATTTTTAGAACAATAATTTTTATACTATGAATTATGTCTGAGTGGCAAACTCGAGAGACCTCTTCTTGCAAAAATAAATAATTGCTATAAGAATATCGTCGAACTAAGTCAATGACTGGAAACTATCATTGTAAAAGCGTAGAGGCCAAACGCCACATGATCCTCTAAGTAACAATAAAATTGTTATAAGAGATTAGAAGAAATGGTCCAGTTCACCGGTGACGGATTTTAGATTAACACCTAAATAAAGTATAAATACCAAATATAATTGTATTTATACTGAGAAGATAAGCTAGCTGTATCTGGAACGATAAAATGCTTAACCCTGAGCCTTTTTCTTAGCTTTTGCTATAAAAACTCCTCTTTGGCCAATGACTGGTTGGCTATATAGAGCACATGCTGATTCACCATTAGCTGGTTCTATTTTATTAGCAGGTACTATATTAAAAATGGCTACATATGGTTATTTACGAGTTTTAATTAATTTTTTACCTGATGCTACTCATTATTTTAGTCCTTTAGTTCAAACTATAGCTTTAATTACTATTGTGTATGCTAGTTTAGCTACTATTGTACAACAAGATACAAAACAATTAATTGCTTATTCTAGTATTTGTCATATGGGAGTAGTAGTTTTAGGTTTATTTTCTAACACTATACAAGGTATTGAAGGTGCTATTTTATTATCTATAGCTCATGGATTTGTTTCGCCTGCTTTATTTATTTGTGTAGGTGGAGTAATTTACGATAGGACTGGTGTAAGATTAATACCTTATATTAGAGGATTAGTTTTATATATGCCTATTTTTACTATCTTATTTTTTGTATTTACCATGTGTAATACTGGAATACCTTTATCTCTTAATTGGATTGGAGAACAATTATCTTTAATTGGAATATGGGAAAGAAATCCTTTAGCTTCTATCATAGGTGCTACTGGTATAGTTTTTAGTGCTATATATAGTATATGGCTTTATAATAGAATTTCTTATGGTTCTTATTCTCCTTATTTAAAACCTTTAAAAGATATAACAAGAAGAGAATTTATTTTATTAATTTCATTATTAATACCTACTATAATATTAGGTATATATCCTAATGTCATAATTGATACTTTACATGCTTCTACAACTACATTATTATATAGTATATAATTAAATATAACTATATAAACCCTATATTAGCTTAATTTTAATTATAAGTTCCTTTTTTTTTGTAAATAAGTTTTAGTTTAGTTCTATAATATTTATAGAGTTAAAATATTAATATAAACTAATTAAATATATTGAAATTGATTATATTGCTTTAATTCAGATTGTACAAATTTTTGTAAATAAAAAGATCTTTTTTTAGATTCTTCGTGTAATATGAATATTGTCTAATTTAGTAAAAAAAATTCAATTCAATATTTTTACTTAAAAAAAATAAAAAGGTTAAAAATTTAGTGTTAGCAATATAAAAATTTAACTATAAAATTAGTTAAGTATAACTATACTATGGAGGGCTTGTTAATAAGCAAATACATTTAAATTCAGAAGGTGTAAATTTTATGATTATGATTTAAATTTACTTTACTCTTAAGTAATAAAGGAATTTATTTATCGGACAAATATTATCTTTTAGCTAATTTAAAGGCGATATAGCTTTAAAGCCACAATATTTTAATTTTTACAAAATTAAATTTATGAAATTTATAAGCTAAAGTAATAATAATAAAACCTTAAAACATAGAACATTCAAATTTTACCTTAAAAGCTGAAAATACCTCTATAATTGGTAAATGTATGAGAGAATATTTAGGTGTAAACTTAAAACGTGGTAAAATTTTTGATAACAGTTTAGAATACTTTAAAATTTTATATTAGATTAAAAGTATCAGACGGGTTTGTAGTCAAAAATACAAATAATAATCTGAAAAAAAACACAATCTTCTTCAGATTCACTTTGGGATGCTATTTTTAAATTGTTGTTATAAATATTAGACTGTAAATTTAACAGTGAAATCTATAAGATGATCTTAAATAGATTAAAATTTTTTTAGTTTTGTTTATTTATAATTTATTTATGTGTTTTATAAAAAAATTTTTTTTGTTTCTCGTAAAATCCAATTATAATATATAACTATAAAATTTCAAATAAAAGTTTAGGTTTTAATTTGAAAAGTAGTTAATTAAATATAAATAATAAGTTTAAACTGTGTTTTAAAGAAGGTAAAAAAATGTCAAAAAGATGTTATAGAATTGTCAAAATTGTATTGTCTAAATACAAAAAATCTAAAAGAGATAATAAATATTGCAATGTGCATATAAAATACGAAAAAAAGATTTTTTTTTCTAAATTTAGTAGGAATTTAATTTTGGTTCCGATTGAACGTTCTTCAGTAGTTTTAAGACATGCAAATCGTTTGTACTTGGTTAATCAATATTAATAATAATATTAATTAAATTTAAGTGTAAATATCTTAAATTTGTGGTTTAAATGTACAAGGTGTACGGGTGAGTATTGTAATTGAGATACCCTTGTAGACTTCAGAAATAGAAGATAATTCTTTTTCAAAATAGTAAGTATATTATTTATTATTTTGAAGCTAGTTAAGACTTAAGATATCTTAAAAAGTAAAAAAGAATAAAACAAAAGTAAACTTTTAAGAAAAGAAAGGGAAATTTTCCGCAACAAGGATTCAATTTACACTCGATTAGGTAGTTGGAAGGGTAGAGGCCTCCCAAGCCGACGATCGATAGTCAAGTTTGATAGAACTAATGACCACATTGGGAATGAAATCTCCCAAGTAGCGTTTTGCTACCAGCAGTCAAGAATATTAGTCAATGCTCGCAAGAGTGAACTAGCTAACTGAAATCCTTGATGTGTCATTGAGGATAAGGTAAGGGAAAATAATGATATTACCTTACTATTAGTGTCGTCCAACTTCTCGTGCCAGAAGACTCGGTAAGGCGAGAGACACAAACGTTAGTCGTCTTGATCAGGCGTAAAGGGTTTGTAGGCGGCTTTAAGTATCTTTTTTAAAGTTTATTATTATAAAGCTAAATATTATATTTTTAGTTTTGTATTATATATTAAAAGATCAATTAAAGCTAGAATCTAAAAGAGGTTAAAACAATGCTTGATTACAGGTGTACTAACCGTAAACAACTAGTAGAGTGTTAAGGGCGAAGGCTTTTTTCCAATAAAGATTGACGCTGAGAAACGAAGGTGAGGAAAGAAAAAAGGATTAGAGACCCTTGTATCCCTCACTGTCAACGATGAATGGTAGTTACTAGAGAGAAATAATCTAGAGACAATGTTAACACGAAAACCATTCCGCCTTGTGAGTACGACTGCAAAGTTGAAAACAAAAAAATTAGTCGGTTTCGGAGCAAACGAAGTGAAGCATGTTATTTAATGCGATAATCCGCGTAAAACCTTACCAGTTCTTGTATATAAACTTTATACTTTTGTATAAAGGAGTTTTTTATTATTTAATAAAAAATAAATAATAAAAGCTTAATACAGGTGTTGCATGGCTGTCTTCAGTCCGTATCGTGAGGTGTAAGGTTAAATCCGTTAACGGACGCAATCCCTATTGTTAATTTGTACTTAACAATTCATGATTCTGAGAAAGTTTCATTTGGGGCTAAGACAAGTCCTTATGGCCCTAATGAACCGGGCTATAGACGTGCTATAATGATTTTTACAAAGTGAAGCAAAACTCCTCTTACCTTTTTAAAGAAAGTTTTAGTTTTTGATTTTTAAATCAAAAAAAAAATTAAAAGAGCAAAAGGATAAGCTAATCATTAAAAAAAATCAAAATATTAAATTAATGTTACGAATTGTCACCTGGAATTCGGTGGCATGAAGGAGGAATTTCGAGTAATCGTTGATCATTAGGCGCAACGGTGAAGCATAAATCCGAGATGAACTAACTGTCTGTCGCTGGGAAGAAGCTTATTTTGGTGGAAAATAAAGTACAGTAAAATTTTATAGCTTTACTTTTTTAATTTTATTTTAAAGCGAAATGACTGTAAAAAAAGTAAAAAAAAATTTTTTTTTCTTTCATATTAACTTTATTATATGTTATTAAAAGTAGAGCAGTAAAAATGTTTTTTATTTATTAATAAAAATTAGTTTACAATATTAAATTTTATTAGATTTATTTAAGCCATTTGAGTAACATCTCAAAAGTCATAGCAGGGTAGCTGTACTGGAAGGTGCAGCTGGATATTTGATAAAAAATTTAACCCCCTATCAAAATTTTGTATAAATATTTATAACAAAAAAAATTTTTGTTTGTTTTGAAAGGGAGTTAGCTGAGTGGTTTAGCAGTAATCTTACACATTATTGACAGAGTTTCGAATACTCTACTCCTTAATTTATAAAATTATATTAAAAGTTTAAATTTATATCTTTTATTATTAGGCAACAATACTAATAATATCCTTATTTTTAATTTATATTTAAACTTTTTTTATAAAAAAACACAAATTTCGATAGTTAAATGGATAAATAAAAATTTATTTTTTAAATTTTTATTTATTTTAAAATAAATGAAACCTTAACTATAGTAGGCTTTTAATGGTAAACTAAAAATAGTTTAGTTTGTATTTTTACTTTTTTAGATTTATTTTTATAAACCCTTTTTAAGTTCAAATACAACGAGTATGCCGAAACGGAAGCCGGGTGAATTTTAGGAATTCATAATTATATTAAATTGTAAGAGTTCAATTCTCTTTGCTCGTAGTAATCCGAGTTATAAGTGACGAGTAACAAAATACAAACAAATATAAGATAAATTACAATTAAAATTTTATATTGTTTTATTATTTATAATTTAAAATAATATATTAGATTAAACTAATATAAAAAAAGTAGTATTTTTAATAAACTAAAAAAATTTTTGTTTATACTTTTTATTATTTAAATTTAATAAATTAAATATTTAATTTTATTACTTTAAAGTATTTTGGTGTTTTTAATAATAAAAAAAATTTTTTTTTTGCTTGTAATATTTTATAAAAATAAAACTTATTTCACATCTTTAGCTGAATTGGTACAGCGTTTGCCTTCGAAGCAACTGTTTATTGGTTCGACTCCAATAAGATGTTTAATTAAAATTTATATTTTTATCTAATACTGTATAATTTAAGTATATTAAAATTATAAAATTTTATTTTTTATTAAAAAATTTAAGAGCGTAGTATTAATTGGTTAGTATGGCGATCTCCAAAATCATCGGTAGGTGTTCGAGTCACCTCGCTCTTGTCAAAAAGAACTAATTTATTAATTTATTTAGTTTAAAAATTTTTATTTTATAAAAATAAATTTTTATTTATTAAAATTTTAAATTTTCATTTTCTAAGATTAAATTAGAAATAAAATAATTAGTCCTGAGTATTTAAGTAATTTAAATAAAAAGACTTTAAACTGCTCTATCTATAGACATAAATAAGTCTTTTGTAGTTAGAAAAATAATTTATAATTATATTTAAAAATAATAAGTAAAAACTTATAAAAAATATAAGAAAAAAAATTTTTATTAACACTAGTACAACCTTTCAAAATTTAATGAAAAGATAATAATTATAATTTAAAAAGGTGAATATAGATAGTACAACTCAATTTTTATTTAATATTAAATTAGTCTTTGTATTAAGGGTTAATTAATATAAATTTTTCCTGTTAAAATTTATTTTTTTAATAATAAAAAGATAAAATTAAATAAATTTATTTAATTAAATTTAATTATTTGATTGAGTTAGCCTTAGCAATCTTTGTAAAAAGAATTGGATTAATTAAAATAATTATTTGGATAGATTACTTATTTTACATGTATAATTTCGTTATAAAGATTTTTTTAATTTATGATAAATAATAAAAATAACAACAATATAAATAATACAAAATATGTTGAAACTAATACAGCTATTAAATCTTCAAGCAATAACAAAGAATTAGTATTTTTAAATGCTTTAAATAATTTAAAAAGTAATATTACACAAGAATTTTATAATAATATAAATAACTTAAAAACTAAAACTACTGATTTAAATTCTGTTTCTATAAATAAGAAGTCTATTAAAATTTATATACTAAACAATAAATTAATTAATTTAGAAAAAAAACAAAAACTAAAAATTAGTCAATTATCTAATTTAAAAGATTCTATTTTAACTTTTTCTAGTTTATTAAAAAGTTTAGATCAGAATTTTTCTAAATTTGAATTAAATAATTTAGATGTAAATAGTCCTAATTTATATGAAAAAGATTTAAAAAATAATAATTGTTTAAAAAAATCAAGATCTCTAATTAGTTATGCACCAAATCCAAAAATGGAAAGTAGTGGTTTGTTTATGTCTTTAAGTTCTTCTAAAGATTTTTATTTTTATTTAGTTAATGCTTTAAATTATTTAAACAAAAATAAAAATTTAATATTTTCAGATAAAAATTTAAAAACAACTAAAGAAAATAATAGGATTTTAACATTTAAAATACGACAATATTTAAATTTATTAACAAAATATAATTTTAATTTAGCAACTAGCAATTATGATTTTTTCCATTTTAAAAAAAGTAATAATCATTTGTTTAAAATGGAAAAAGCTACAGAATTATTAAATTTAGCTTTTTTAGCTAAAGGTTGTTTAATAAGTAAACCTATTTTTAATGTAGTGTTTCCTCAAGAAAATAAAATAAATGAAGGACATAATAGTAATAATAATAAATTAAAAAGTAATAATAAAATTTACAATAAACCTAAAATTATTATTCATTTATTTTATTATATAAAAACAAAAGTATTAGAACAAAACTTGTCTTCTGCAATGCAAAGCTCTGATTTAAATAAAAATTTAAATTTAGATATTCAAAAAAATAATGTAGGAGGTAAGAAAAATTTAGAAGAATTAAATAATAATATAATCTCTACAACATTAAATAATAATAAAAACAGAAATATAACTACTATTTATAATGATAAATTTGTTTACTTATGTGATTATTTATCTAAATTATTTGATACTGAAATAGAATTAGATTTAGTAAGATTGTATAAGCCATATCAAGATAGTAATATTTTAGTACAATATTTAAATAGTCAAAGTTATAACTCTAATTTTATAAGAATGGTATCAAGACTATTTAAAAAAGTAAAAATTTATAACAAAAAACACACCTTTAATTTGCTTTCATTACAAGAGCTTAAAAATAACAAAAATTCAAATCCTATTATATTTAATGAACCAGTGTCTTTCCCATCCGGAGTGTCTGGTATTAATATTAAATTAGGAGGTAGACCTATGAAAGAAAGAATAATTCCAAGATTTACAGTAAAACGAGCTCAAAGAGGTAACTTTGATAGATTAAATGCTAAAATGATTGAAAAATCAATGTTTATAGATAAAACAAAAAAAGGTTCATTTAATTTTACAGTTAGATTGAGTCATATCTTTAGATAATAATAACTAAAAGAAAATTTGAATTTTTATTTTATAGTTTATTATATTATAATAATAAAAAATTTTTTTTTATATTTATATAACCCTATGTTTTTGTTTTTATATAATTAAAAATAAAAAAGAAATCTCATTATTTAATTTAATCTTTTAAATTAAATATCCTTCATATTTAAATTATAAAAATATATTTATAATTTAATTGTATTGTTTCTTAAATTATAGTAAAATTTATAATGAAATTTTATAAAAAATAATAATAAAAAAATTTATTAAAATAAAGTTTTAATTTAAATTTATATTTGAAAATTTATTTTTTTGATAAAAGAGCAAGATATTTTTTTTAGGTTTAATTAATAAGAATAAGAAAAACTTGAATATAAAAATATTTTTATTATAAAAATTTTATTTTAATTACTTTCTATTAACTATAAGTTTAGTCTCTTTAATTAAGGGGTTTTGTTTAGAAACAAATTTAATAAGTTAAAATAAGTTTATATTTGTTTTTATTTAATAATATAAAATTTTTAAAGTTATAATTTATAAAATTAACTAAAATTATTTTTTTTTTTACATTATTAATATTATAAAATTTTTTTATAGAACGAACATGTTGAAATGGTAAACAATCTCCTCTTAAGCAGGAGTGGAAGTAATTCCTTAAGAGTTCAAGTCTCTTTGTTCGTATGCTTGTAACAAAGATAGTGTAAAACTAAAAATTGGGGACTTATATTTTAAAATAAAAATTATTTTTTTATGTCAGCCCTATTTTTAGATTTTTAAAATCTCAATAAAATTTTTTTAAGTGTTTTAATTTTAAACACTAAAGATTACTAGAAATATCTCAATTTTTATATTATATTGTTAAAACCTAATTATAAGCTTTTAATTCTTTAATTTTTTTTTAGAATATTATAAGTTAAAATTTTATATTTATTATTTTCTTTAAATAAACAAAAATTTTTTTAGTTTTTTTAATAAAATTTATAGAAAAGGTTTTAATTATAATATTTTTCTTGTTTTAAGTTATTGGTGACCCTTTTCTAATAAACCAAGTCTAATTTAAGATTTAATATTAAGAAAGATTTACCTCATAATATAAAACAGAGATAGCTCTTTCATTTCATGAAGAGTATTTATGTAAAACAATAATCATTTATATGCCACAACTAATACCTTTTTATTTTATTAATCAACTATCTTTTTCTTTTTTAACTTTATTAGCTTTAGTTTATCTTTTTTCTAAATATATTTTACCTTTATTTACTTTTCAACAAGTAGTTAGATTTTATATTACTAAGTTAAGTAAATAAAAAATTTTTTATTTTTCAATAAAATTTTTTTATGTTTGTAAATTGTTTGTTTATATTAATATTACTAAGCAATAGTTTTTAGATAACCCAATATATAAAAGAGTCAAATATTAAAGTAAAAAAAATAGTTTTACTTGGTAAGTATTTAAAAATTAAAAAGAGAAACTAGTATTTACAAAATTATTAAAAAAAGAAAAAAGGGGAAATCTGATAATGGTAATCAGTTGTACTTGCACTACAAATATGATAGTTCGATTCTATCTTTCTCCATGTTTATAAATTTTTATCTTTAGTTATTTTTAACTTTTATATTTATTTAAGGACTATAAAATTTTTATTTCTTAAACTTAAAAATTTTTTTCCTCTCTTTATATAATAAAAAAAATTTTTTTATTATATATATTTAAATTTAAAATATAAAATATAAAAATTAGAAGGCTCAGCTAAACAAAATTAAAATTTTTGTTTTAAAAAAGTTTTGGCTAATCTCTAAAAATTTAATTTGAGAATCTAAAAAAAAGCCCCGGTGGCTTAGCGGCTAAAGCGTTACATTGAAGTCGTAAATAGGGGAGTTCGATTCTCTCCCGGGGCAAGAAAAAAAAAAATAAAACACAAATAGTATAAGAGGATACTAACAAATAATTAGTATTATATGTATTTAGACCTCAAATTTTAATAGGGTTTTTATAAATATTTAAAGTCTTTTGTTTAAACTTTAATTGTAAAAACTTCTTTAGTTTTTTTTAGTTATTAATTAATTTTAGCCGAAATAGTTTAATTGGTAAAACGAATTCCTTGTAAGACTTTAATATTGGTTCAATTCCAGTTTTCGGCAAAATTTAGCAGTAAAATTGATATAAACTTTAACAGTTTTAGTTTTATTTTTATATAGCTGTCTAAATTAAAAGATTGAGTTGTAGTTTAATTGGAAAAACACCATTTTTTGGTAGTGGACCATATCAGTTCAAATCTGGTCAACTCAGTTATTTAAATTTAAAGTGAAAATATTTAATATCTATAATTAAAATCATTTTAAATTTTTCGCGATTATAGTAATATGAGCGATTTTTATTTTATATGTATTTATTATAAATTTTTATAAAAATACACATATAGTAGTAACAAATATCTGTTATTTATTTAATATTTCTAATTATTAAATATAAAAAATTGTTTTTTATAAAATTATGAATTAAATTATAAATAATTTAATTTAAATATCTTAGTTCATTTTAATTTTTATTAGGTATTTGTACAATCCTTAAGTTAATAAAAAAAATTTTTTTTTTTACTAATTTAATTATTATATTAATTATAATAATTAAATTTTAATTTGTTAATAAAATAGGAGTGTTTAAAAATGTTCTTGTAAAAAAAGAACCCTGCCTTTAATTTAAGGTCAATTTTTCAAAATTAATTTAATTTACTGCAATTTAAAGTTTAAAATAAGAAACAATTTTTATCTAAAAATAAATATATTTGAAAAAAGTAAAATTTATAATAATAAAACAAAATATTATTAATTTTCATATATTTTCTTAAATTTGATAAGGTCGGAAACTAAAAAAAACACAAAGTAAAGAATATTTTGTATATACTATTAAAGTTTCATGTTTTCTTTTTTTGAAAAAAAAATTTTTTTTTTTTTACAAAAATTTGTAGTATAAAGTCTCAAGTCGATAAAAATAAGGAGATATAAAAATTTTGTTATACATATAACAAAAAATCGAGCGTATAAATTACGTAGACCTAAATAAATTCTGTAGAAAAAAAAAATGAAAAACTTATTTATAGACATATTAGCTTTTGGTACTTTATTCTCTAGTGTTTTAGTCATAACTTCTAAAAACCCAGTGATAGCTGTAACTTTCTTAATAGCAGTGTTTGTTAATGCTGCAGGATACTTGATTTTAACAGGTATTGGTTTTATAGGTATATCTTACATTATTATATATATAGGAGCTATTGCTGTTTTATTTTTATTTGTAATAATGATGATTAATATTAAATTAGCCGATATTTTAGAAACAGGAACTCAATATACTAAAAATTTACCTTTAGCTTTATCTTTAGGTTCTTTATTTATTTATGAAATATTTACTATTATGCCCTTTAGTTTAAATAATGTCTCAGCAGTTTCAGCGTTATTAAATATTTTAAATAAATTAAATATATTAGTTTTAAACAAAGAAATACAAGTAATAGCTGATATTAACACAGCTTTTGATCCTTCGATTGCTGATACTAGTTTTGTTAATTTCTTACAAATACAAGCCGTAGGTCAAGGGTTATATACTTACGGGGCTTTTTGGTTAATAATTTGTAGTATGATATTATTACTTGCAATGGTATCACCAATTTTTATTTCTAAAATATCTAAAATTCAAAAATCTAATCCAAAACAATAATAATGATGAAAATTTATTATATAGAAATAAAACAAAAAGAGAAATCTAAAAATAAAATTTATTTAGTGATAATTCTTACATTAAATTAGTTTTATAAATATTCTTTAATTTAAAACTATTTTAGTTTAAAACTAAAACATAATGTTAAAAATTTTCATATTTCATATATATGAATAAAGGGTTTCAAAAAAATTATATTGTAATATAAAAATTATAATAAATTAAAAATTAAATTTAAAAAAGATAATACTTTACTTAAAAAACGAGAAATTTGAAACTTAAAGTAAAGTCTAAAAATTTTTAACCCTATTTTAAATTTTAATGTTATAATTATATAACTAATCTAGACTTTAACAATAATAATTCTAAATAGAACTTTTTGTTTTATTTATTTTTACTTATTATACTTATTAAATGGAATTGTCTTTTTATTCCCTACTTTTGTTTTATATAAATTAAAGCTGAATATTAAACAAAAAAAAATACTAGTTGAGCAATGATTTTTATTAGTCTTTTAATTATTATAATGATTTTTATTAGTCTTTTAATTATTATAGTGGCCTTAGCCTTACCATCAATCAAGACACATCTTTCTCCGGTATTATTAACGAGATTAACAGCTATAATATTATTTTTTTCCGGTGCTTTAGCCTTTAACGCATTGCATATTCAGTCAATTGGATCAGGAATTGGAGTTTATAGTGGTTTATTTCATGTTACATCAATATCACAACAATTAGATATATTTATATTCATTATTGGAAGTTTAATTTTAATACCTAGACCAGGTATTATAGAATATATAAAAATATTAGCTCAAAATAATGTATCTCAAAAATCAAGTAAAACCGTTAAAGAAACAGTTTCATCTAGTTATAGTAATATATTATTAACTAAACGAGAAACACTAAATGTTGATGATTTAGTTAGAGCAGATAGCTTATTTAAGATATCTAAACCTTCAAACATAATTTACACTGAAATATTATCAGGTTTAGGAGATAAATATTCCTTAATAATTTTGTTTAGTACTTTAGGTTCTTCATTGTTATTATCTTCATCTGATTTATTATCTATGTACCTAAGTATAGAATTACAATCTTTTGGTGTATATATATTAGCTACTTTATTTAGAGATTCTAAATTAGCTACTTCAGCCGGTTTAAAATATTTCTTATTAGGTGGTTTATCTTCTTGTATAATATTATTAGGTTCTGGTTTAGTTTATTTTTATACAGGATTAACTAATTTAGAGTCTATATATAGCCTTTTTTCACTTTCAAATGGTTTAAATATTACAGATGGTTTAGTTTTAGGTTTAAGCTTAATTGTAATAGGATTTTTATTTAAAATAGCTGCCGCACCTTTACATAATTGGGCTCCAGATGTTTATGATGACAGTCCAACTATAGTTACAATATGGCTAACTATTATGCCTAAAATAGCTATTTTAATATTTATATTAGATATATTTATAGGTAGTAGTTTTTGGTCTAATAATATTAATACTAACATTACTACAAGTATAGATACTTTAAATAATTATAATTTAGTAAAAACAATAGAATATGATACTTTGAAAAATTTATTGTTAATAAGTTCTTTATTTTCGTTAATAATAGGAACAATAGTAGGTTTAGCACAATCAAAAATAAAAAGATTGTTAGCTTATAGTACTATTTCTCATGTAGGGTTTATATTATTGGCTTTAGCTATAAATAGTGAACAATCTTTAGAGTCTTTTTTATTTTATATTATTCAATATTCTGTAACAAATTTAAATACATTTTTTATTTTATTAGCTTTAGGTTATTTAAATTTTTATAATAAATTTAATTCAAATAAAAAAGGTTTTAGATACGGTATATATTCTGATACTAAAAATATTGAAAATTTAGATATAAGATATATTACAGAGTTAACTGGTCAATTTATTACTAATCCTATACTTAGTATATGTTTAGTTATTTGTTTATTTTCAATGGCTGGTATTATTAGAATGCCTCTTACTAAATAAGTAAGTTAAGTTCACTATATGCTGGAAACTCTTAAAGACTTGGATACTCTTCTTTAAACATAAGGCACAGTAAAAAGTTCAAGTGTTGTTTTAAAGACAATCAGCAGGAAACCAATTTAAATATTAAAACACAAAAAATGTAATTATATTATATATTTTGCTTTTTGTTTAATAGTAGGTACCTCAGAGACTAAACGTGAACCATGTATAATATAAAACACTTAAAATTTTTTATACTAAAGATATAGTCCAAATTTTATAAAAATAAGATTTCATTTTATTAAATCTTTTATATATTAAATATTTATAGTTTGTTCTTTAATAAATAAAATCTCTTTCTGCTTTTTTTCCTATTTCTCCTTTATTCTTTATTTCTGTCTCGAAATATTTTTTTTTTAACAAATAAAAAAATTATAACAATAAATAAAAATTTTCATTTTGATTTTTATTTTGCAGATTTAATTGAAGGTGTAGGCTCTTTTTATTTATATAAATGAGATCAATTTCTAAATAGCAAAGATTAGATAAAATCAAGCAAGTTTTGAAATAGATTCTACAAAAGAGTACTTAAATTTAGCTAAAGATATAATTATTAATATTGGTGAGGGTTCTTTTCTTTTTTTTTTGTAAATTTTTTAAAGATAAATTTACAATATTGCAAATAATTAAAATTATTAATGGTAAAATCAAACTCCTATAATTGAAACTATATTTCGGCTTATTAATTAGAGCAATCAAAATTCTCAACAAAAAAACTGATATTTCTCATTCAAATAATTTGTCTAATTTGACATTTAAGACAGACTTAGCAAATTTAGTTTAAATTAGTTTAAGGTAATATGTTTGTAAAATTTGTAAATCAATTATAGAACTTGGATCTTTTACCAAAACAGCTTATATAATATATATATCTATACTTATTAGTTATTTAAGAGATTTTCCTTTTTTTACAAATAAATACGTATGTATATCTATACCTCTTTTTATAGATTTACATAAACTTCAAATAAATAAAGATTATAAATATTTAGAGGCAATAAAAAGAAAAGAAAGATTTGAACAATTAAAATTGAAAATGAAAAATTATTCAATTTACAATCACAATAAATATTTAATATTTTTATTTTTATTAAAATAGATTCCGCCCTTAATAGGATTTTTCTCAAAACAAATGGTATTATATTCAGCAATACAAAGTGGATATTATTTTATGTCAATTGTAGCTATTATAGTTAGTGTTATAAGTGCTTCTTATTACTTAAAAATTATTAAAGTTTTATTTACTGAATATGATTATTCTAATTTTAACTTAATTGAAAAAGAAGAAAATTTAGCAAATTCTAATTTAAAGGCACCTTATTATCCTTTATCTAAAAATATACCTTTTGTCGATGTTCATGATAATTATTTTATTTCGTATTATATTACAAATTTTCATAGTTTTTTAATATCAACTCTTACTTTAGTAATTTTATTATTTATTTTAAAACCTTCACTATTATTAAACAGTACACAATTATTATCTTTATCTTTATTCTATTGTTAAATAATGAGAATACCTACATTATTAATTCTTTTTATTTTTGTACCTTTTTTAGCTTTTTTATTATTAGGTATAAATATTTTATTAGCTCCTAATAAACCTGACGAATCTAAACTTTCGCCCTATGAGTGTGGGTTTTCAGTAATACAAGGTCAAACAAGATCAGTATTCCATATTCATTTTTATTTGGTAAGTATGTTATTTCTTATCTTTGATTTAGAAATATTATTGTTATTTCCATTAGCTGTTAGTCTTTATCAAGTTAATGTGTTTGGATTTAGTGTTGCTATTTTATTTTTCTTTGTTTTAACAATAGGATTTGTTTTAGAAATAGGTTCTGGAGCTATTAAATTTATAGACTCTAAAAAAATAGAATAAAACAAACTAACAATTATCTTTAATTTTTTTTTAGTTTCATATTTACAAATTTAAATAAAATAAATAAAATAAATAAAATAATTAAAATTTTATAAGTATTAACCCTATTTTAATTTATTAGCCTTTTATGATAAATTTTAGTTTTTATTTTTTTTTTTAGAAAGAAATTTGTTTAAAAGAGAGTTAAGGTATCTAAATCTGTTATTAAATTAGTTAATATTGTTGATGAATTAATTTAATAAAGGGAAAGTAATAGCCCGTTTTAATTATATATAATTAGCTAATTGATTAGGGGTACTAATTTAGGGAAGATCGATTTATTTAAATTTTAATAGTTTAAATTTTACAGATTAAAATTGATCTTTATTCAATTTTAATTTATAATTATTATTATATTTTTATTTAAAATTAATTTATATAAATTATATATATAATAGTAAAATTAATATTAAACACTTAAGTTTGTTAAATTAGATTTTCTTTAATACTATTTAATTTTATAATTTAAAATACAGGCCTATAAGGGGTTATGAATTTTTAGTAAAAACTCAGAGTAAAGTTTAACGATTGTTAAGCTTTAAGATAACCATATTATTCTTAAAGATTTTACCTTACTTTCAAGGCTGAAATAGTTTAAAAGGTTAGAACATATCACTCATGACGATAAAATAAAGGTTCAATTCCTTTTTTCGGCTTTAAATATTTATCAAATTAGTTAAGTTTTTTTATTATATCAAAATTTAAGATTTATAAATTTAAATTCTTTAAATTTATAAATTTTTAACAAAAACTAAACATCTAAAAAAAATTTTTTTTTATTCTTAAAAGATAAAAATATCTTTATAGAAAATATTTATTTTAATATTAAATAATAATTCAAATAAATATAGCTATAATATATTATATTTTTTATGTTTTTTTAGTAAATTAAAATTTTAAATAAAAACCCTGTTTTATTTTAGCTAAACTAAATTTATAGTTGTGTGTTTGCAATTACTCCTTCCATATTACAAGATAAGAGTGAAAATTATGTTGTTAGTCAACAGGGTGTAAAAATGTTACCTGAAAAAAAAATTTTTTTAAAGCGATGGAAGTTAGAAATATAAAAAAAAAATAGAAAAAAAAAAAATATTTAGTTTATATTATAATAAATATAATAATAATAAAACAAAAAACTTGTTAGACTTTTTTTAATTATAAAAAGAACAAGTGTAAAAACAAAATTATAAAAGGGAAATGAAAAATTTTTCAAATTTCTAAATTAACCTTTATATATCTAATATGTATATTTATATATTAGAATTAAATTAGTTTGAATAATTTAGTTTATTTAAAAGATTTTAAAAATAAATATTTATAGTTATAATCGTAATGTTTTTTTACTTCAAATAGTAAATTTATTTTATAAAAAATAACAATTATCTTAAATTAAACTATTTTTAGTTGAGATTTATTTAAGTTATATTTATAAGAATAATAAAAATGACATGTTTCAAAGATGGTGTAATATAATATAATATAATAATATGAAAATATAAGTCATAGCATAGACTATAAACGTGCGTTAGACACTATCATTTTAGAGAAAAAAAACAAAAATGATACAAAAAATTAATTTAAAAAAAAAATTTAAAAATATATCCTACGATTTGGTAGATGGGCACATTAATTTCTCGGCCCTAGTAAATAAATTTATTTCAGACTTAAAAAATAAATCCTTTGTTTATATTATAGTTAATATTAAATTATTAAATAGTGGTTATGTTAGTGTAGGTTCACGATTTCCTTTAAATCCTAAAAATAAAAAAGATCTTTCAAATTATATAGATTATTTAGAAAATAAATATTTAGTTTTAGAAAATCGATATAAAGTAGATCTTGCTTTAAATGTTACTTTTGGCTTTATCCATGTAAGAGAAGAATTTTATTCTAAAACTAAAAATATTTTAATGTCTACAGATGAGGTAACTAAAGCTTTAGAAAACGTAGATTTTAGAAACGAAATTCCTGCTAATTTACCCTTAAATACTTTTTATAATAGTTGGGGTAATATTATTACATGGTTAGAGTCAGATGTTCAAAAAATATCTAACTTAATATTTGATTTAGGTAATAATATAAATAGATATTTAATTGTGAAATATATAGATAAATTAAATAGTTTAATTGAAGTTAAATCTAATAATAGTAATTTGAAATTGGAAATAATTTTAGATAAAATTATTAATCCTTTAACTAATGATTTTATTAGACAGATAGGTGATAAATTTTACCACATCAAAAATAATAAAGTTTATTTTATTTTTGAAAGGTTATTATTAAAATCTGAATATATTACTAAATCTAAAACTGCGTCTAAATTTATACTTAATATACTAACATTAGATATTGAAACTTATTTAAATAAAGATAATAAAATGGATCTTTATTGTTTATCTTTTTATGATGGAAATAAATCACATTCATTTTATATAACTAATTATAATTCTACTAAGGATTTAATGTCTGATGTATTATCAAGGTTACTATCTAGAGAATACAGTCAAAAAACTGTTTATATTCACAATTCAAGTGATTTTGATTTAATGTTTATTCTTAAATATTTAATTAACTTTAAAAAAGTAAAAGTAGAACCAATAATTAAAGACGGTAAATTTATTAATTTAAAAATAAAATATGGGCCTTCTAATTCATACTACTTAAATTTTAAAGACTCTTTCTTATTATTGCCTGTTGGTTTAAGTAAATTAACTAAACAATTTAAAGTTTCAACTTTAAAAAGTTTCTTTCCTCACAAATATGTTACTAAAAACAATCTTAATTATATAGGTTCTGTACCCTCTTACAATAATTTTGACAATATTTCTTTAGATGATTATAATAATTATTGTTTAAATTTCAATAACAATTGGGCTTTAAAAAAGAAGCAATAAAATATTGTGAAATAGATTGTATTGCTTTATATCAAGTTATTGAATCATTCTCAAATTTAATATATAAACAATTTAAAGTTAATGTTTCTTCTGTTTCTACTTTACCTAGTTTGGCTTTTAAAATTTTTAGAACTAATTATCTAAGTAAAAACTTTAAATTACCTATCTTAATAGGAAAAACATACAGTGATATTAGTCAAGCATATTATGGTGGACATGTAGACATGTATATTCCTTCTAATCCTAAAGGTGAAAATGTTTACCATTATGATGTCAACTCACTATATCCCTTTTCTATGAAAGAATATATATATCCTACAAACATTAAAGCTTACTTTAGAGGGGATATTACTAAAATGGAAACATATAAAGAATTGTTTTCTAAATATTTGTCTGTGCTTAAAGTTAAAGTGACAGCACCTCAAAATATAACACATCCAATTTTACCTTATAAATTAGAAAATACTACTATTTATCCTACAGGTAGGTGGATAGGTTGGTATTACGGTGAAGAATTAAAAAACGCCATTAAATACGGTTACCAGTTTGAAATATTAGAAGGGTATTTATTTGAAGGTTCTGATGTTTTTTCTAATTATGTCGATGTTATGTATCTACTTAAAGAAAAATCTTCCCCAGATTCTCCTATGTATACTATTTCTAAGTTATTAATGAATTCGCTATATGGAAGATTTGGTATGAGTCCAAATATAATGAGACATGAGGTAATTAATAATTCTAAAGTAGCTAAGTTCATATCTAAAATTGGTTTAAATTCTATTTCAGAACAATTGGTTTTAGGTGGTAAAACTATAATAGCTTACCGAGAAAATTTTCCGCAAATACCTAAAATAAATGTTAGTATAGCTTCAGCAATTACAGCTAATGCTAGAGTGATAATGAGTAACTTTAAAAACAAAGAAGATTTTACTTTATATTATTCTGATACCGATTCTTATTTTTTAAACAAACCTTTACCTGAAAATTTAGTTCACAGTAAAAAATTAGGAATGTTTAAGCTTGAAAAAGTATTATCTAAGTTTATAGCTTTAGGACCTAAAACATATGGGGGTGTAGATATTAACGGAAAAGAATTTACTAAAATTAAAGGATTAAAATCATTAATTACAGTTTCACAATTAGAACGTTTATTAAATAAAGATAACAATTTAAATGTAGAACAAGAAAAATGGTTTAATCTTGTTAAAGATAGTACTATAGCCGTTAAAATATCTTCTTACAATCTTAAATCTACAAATGCAAAAAGAGATTTAATATTTAAAGGTAAAACTTTAGTAGCGACTAAAAATAAAATGATTACAAAATAAACAGATTAAAAGTTAACCCCTAATAATTTTTTATTTTATCTTAACTTGTTTAACAAATTTTTTAATTTGCACTTGTAGTCTTGAATTTTAATAAAAATCTTTATTATTTAATTAGACTTTTCCGAGTCTTATGTTTTTCGTTTATTTTGGTTCAGAAGTATGGATTTCAGACTGAAATTTAATTTAAAATAATAAAAATAAAAATATATTGTATATATAATAAATTTAAAATTATTTAAATATAATTATATATTTATATAAAAATATAAATATATATACAAGTAAACATAATTATAATTTGTTTAAATAAATTAAACTATCACTATTAATGAAAGTTTATGTTTTTTTGAAAAGTTTATTTAAATTTTTATAAACCCCCTATTATTACTAAGAAAAAGAGATAAAAATTTAGACCTTTTTTTGTTAAATTAATAAAGATCTTTTATTAATAACTTTATGTTTTATAATTGTTATAATTGTTTTAGTTTAAATATTTTCAAATTTTAACTATTTTTAATACTAACAAAAATTTTTTTTAGTAAAAAATTATAATTTTTATTTTAAATTTTGTTAAATATTAATTAGAGAACAAATAAAGTTTTTATTTTATTAAAAAAAGTAAAAATTTATAATAAACAAAAATAGTCAAAATTTTATTTTATGTCTTAAATATATATATAAACATTGAGCTATTACAAAATTAAATTTATAATTTATATTTTATATAAACACAAATAATTTTATTTTTATTTTGTTTTATTTTAATAAAATTTAAATTTGATAATTTTTATTTATATAAAAAAATTATCAAATTATTAATAATTAAAAGAACTAAAAAGAAAATTTTTTTTTAAGGGCCCTTAGCTTAATAGGTAGAGCATCTAATTGTCAATTAGGGGTGTCCCAGTTCAAATCTGGAAGGGCTCGATTATAAAAATATAAAGATATTTTATTTTAAAAGTTCCTTTGTACTTATTTAATTGTTTTTTATAAAAAATTTTGATTAAGAGTAAAACAAAGTGAAATAAATAGCAAGAATATATAAGCTATAAAAAAAAATACATGTATTATAATTATAATTAATAACGAGTATAGTTAAGTTGGTATAGCATCTACCTTCCAAGTAGAGATCATCAGTTCAAATCTGATTACTCGTAAAATAAAGTTTTTATTTTTTTTTTCTCATTTTTTAATAAAAAATAAAAATTTTTTATAATGTAAAAATTTATTAATTTAATTATTTAAATCTTATTTTACAAAAGATTTTTAATAGTTTAAAGTTTTAAACTTTACATTAATTCTCTTAGTTCAATGGTAGAACATCATTCTTCTAAAGTGTCAATTTTGGTTCGAGTCCAAAAGAGAATGGTTATTATATTATAATTTATATTTAATATAATATAGAGTTTTGATCATATTTGTATTTAAAGTAAAAGTACTATATGTTTTATATACAAAAAATACACGAGTAAAATTTATGCGATTTAGTGTAAAGGTCGCACATCAGCCTCATGAGCTGGGGGACAGGTTCGAGTCCTAGGGTCGCAAAGCAAAGGTCTTTTAGTATAATGGTAGTACGGCTGCCCTTCACGCAGCAAATGTCAGTTCAAATCTGATAAAGACTAATTTTTAAACTTAAAAGATATTCTATGCAAAAATTTTTAACTTAAAAAATTTTTTTAAGTTAAAAATAAAAAAAAAAAGATTTTTTGTGCCATTGATTTAGCTTAAACTATTCCTTACGTCTCTTATTATAATATAAGTTAATAAGAGTAGTTTGGAATAGTTTTCAGTGGTAAGATAGAATGATTGCTAATTGTTCGGGTAAAACCCATAGGTGTTCGAGTCACCTCTATTCCGTGAAAATTTTTTTTTGTAAACAAAACTTGTTAACCGTTAGGTTAAATTAGCAACATTCTATTAAAATTTAAAAGAGAGAAAAAAGTTTAAATAAAACTAATAAAAATTTTTAAAGCTATAAAAATTTTTATTTTTCTCAATAAAAGCGCCAAGAAGTTTATTTTTATAAAGAATAGTTTTATTTATGACTAGATGGCTGTTCTCTACTAATGCTAAAGATATTGGAACACTATATTTAGTGTTTGGTCTTTTTGCAGGTATGATTGGTACTGCTTTTTCTATGATTATTAGATTGGAATTAGCTTCACCTGGTGTTCAATTTTTACAAGGTGATCACCAACTTTTTAATGTAATAATAACAGCACATGCTTTCATAATGATATTCTTTATGGTCAAGTCTTTTTTTAAAAATATTAAAGTTATAATATTAAGGCATGGCCGGGTTATATAGAAATATATAACTTAAATCTTGCTATATGCTGGAACACCCTAATAGTTATATTTATTTTATTATAAAGATTAAAATTTAAATAAATAAAAATACAGATACAAATACAAATCTTAATAACTAATAAATAAAATTGGGTTATCAGCAGGAAACTAAATAACTATCTAGTTAAGTTTATCGTTTTTTTTTTTGTAAAAACACACTGAAAAAAAGGAAAAACTTATGGAATAAAAAAGATCCTCAGAGACTATATGCAAGATATCTATAGAACTAATAAATAGATAAAGAGATAGTCCAACTCTAATAGAAATTTTAGAGATATTAATGTATGCCTGCATTAGTAGGTGGGTTTGGTAACAAAAATAAATTTAATTTATTTTTAAATAGTAACTATACTAAAAAAAATACTCAAAATTTATATCTACAAAAATATCTGTTTACCTTAGCATCCGAAATAAAATTAAACACCAAAAGATTTATAGTTAGCTCAAATATTAATAATTGTTTAGTAAGTTTAAAGAAGGAAAACAAAATAAATAAAAATAATAATACTTTAAGTTCTTATCTTGCAGGATTGATTGAAGGTGGTGGTACTTTTGCTATACATAACAAAAATTCCATAGCTAAAAAATATTATCCTATGATTATTATTGTTTTCAAAAAAAATGATTTATCTTTAGCTCAACATTTACAAAATGTCACTAATTGTGGGGAAATATATAATAAACCAAACAGAGGTTACGTTCTTTGGCAAATTCAAGATATTGTTAGTATTTTTACTATAGTGAAACTTATAAATGGAAAAATGCGAACACCTAAAATTGAAGCATTGCAACGTACAATAGATTGGCTAAATAAATACATTGAAACAAATAAGTCGAGTAACTTCCTAAAAACTAAACTAGTTTTATCTAAAATTTGTAAACTAGAATTAAAACCTTTAGACAATTCTCCTATTGATAGTAATAACTGGTTCTCTGGGTTTTCGGATGCTGATGGTATTTTTTCTATAAACATACATAAACGATCTGGTAAAAACAGTACAAGAGTTCAATTATATTATCGGCTGGAAATAAAACAAACTTATCATAAGTTAGATTCAGAAGGTACAAAAACCGGTTTTTTTCCGATAATGTCAAAGTTGGCTAATTTTTTAGGTGTTAATGTATATAGCAGAAGTAGATATATAAATGATAAACAGTTTTTTAGTTACACAGTTATAGCTCATAATAAAAGTAGTCTTAACAAAATTGTGAAATATTTCACAATTTATCCTCTCTTGTCATCTAAATATTTAGATTTTAAAGATTGGCTTTATGTTTTAGAAAAACAAACTAATTTTAGTCAAACTTCTAATATTCAAAAACTTCCTAATACTTACGTAGAAGAGGCAATAAAAATTAGACAAAATTTTAATAAAACTCGTACTACTTACAACTGGGATCATCTTAAAAATAGTTACTTAACAAAATAGATTAAATTAAAATGTAAAATAGTTGCCGTGGTAGACTGTAAAGTCAACCTTATTACATCACTATTTGCGAGAAAGCCTTAAAGTCACATTATAGAACCTACTGAAAACTTAATTTAGTTAACTTCCAGAATAAAAAAGTAACAAACAAATAACAAAAAAAATTTTTTTTTTGCTTAAATTTTATTCTTTAAATAGTTAGTTTTTTAAAAAGCGTACAGAGGTCTTAATAATTAATGTGAATATTAAAAAATTTTTTTTACCCTCCTTTTTAATTATACTTTATAAAATATAAATTTTATTTTTACTCTAAACTATAGTGTATAATTTATTAACATTACAGTTAATAAAAGATTGATTTAAATTTAATTTTTAATTAATAGGTAATTCGCAGGAAACCAAAAATTTTATATATATATTTATAAAAAATATTAAAATAATTTATTGTAGGATCCTCAGAGACTATACGTGGTGCGGTTAAAATTTTAACCTGAAGAAATAGTCCAAACATATTTGTAAAAATATGATTTAATGAACTATATGTTACCTGTTTTAATCGGGAGTCCCGACATGGCATTCCCACGATTAAATAACGTATCATTTTGGTTGTTACCACCTTCTTTAATTTTATTATTACTAAGTGCTCTAGTTGAAAATGGGGCTGGTACTAACTGTCCTAATCTTAGCTTTATTTAAGTTAAAGATTAAAAACCTGTGCCAGAATAGTAAGTATTTACTATTTAGAACTTCACTATATGCTGGAAACTCCTAAAATGTTTAAATACCTGAGTGAAAGTTAAAGTTTTTCCGGTAAAAATTTTAAACTTGCTACAATGGACAATCAGCAGGAAACCTTAAAAATTTTGTTAAGGGAACCTCAGAGACTACACGTGAAGCACACTTATTTAAGGGTGAAGATATAGTCCAAGATTATTTGTAAAAATAATAATTAAATTTATTACAATTAAAAAATTAGACAAGTAATTTTAAATATAAAAAAAAATGGATTTTGTATAGTCTGTCCTTTAAATATAAACTATATATGTTTTATAATTTAAGTTTTATTAATCAACAGTTATTAAACTGTTATTCTAATATTTACCTAAATTAGGTTTAGATCTTAGCTCTAAAAGTAGGTTATCTGGTTTTATAGAAGCATATGGTAATTTTTATAGTTATTTTTCTACAAATACTAAAAACATTGTCAATAGTGTTAAATATTACATGAGGATATCTCAACGAAAAATTTATCATAAAATAAGTAAAGATAATAATTATACTTGTTTATATTTTTATATAATGGAAGAAATAAGAGAGTTTCTTAAAGTATCTCGATTAAAAATATAAACAGAATACGAGATAATTTTTATGAAGAAGCTTATGAAATTAGGACAGTAAAAAAAGAATCCTGTACTATTTTAATTGAATATCTTTATCTTTCTAAATATCCTTTATTTGGCTCAAAATATTTAGATTATTTAGATTGGGCACAAATACATTATATTTGCAAAAATAAAAAATATAAAACTGTTGAAAAAAGTAATTTACTTTTTGATTTAAAAGGAAACATGAATACTTTAAGAAAAAAATAAAATTGGCAACATTTAGACAAATTTTATCCAAAAAAATATCCTTTTTTATATAAATTGTAATAAAAAAATTTTTTTAGACAGGATGGACAGTTGTGATTTTTGTATTAATTTTGTATTCAAAATTAGTACTTTTGGATAAGCTGTCTTATTATAGTGATATAGTATTTTTAAACTCTACTCGATGCGAGGAAAATCTTCTAATCGGAAGTAAAAGCTCATCTTATTTTAAAAAAGGTAGAAAAATTTTTACTAACATGGAGAATATTCGCCTGGTTAAAATCAAAAATATATTTAACCATCAGAGACTAAACGTAGAGCATCTTATTTTTAAAATTTTATCACTATACCACAAAGTTTCCGAAGGAAATTTAAATAAAAGCTTATCACAAAAAAAGATAGTTGTAAATAAAAATTCAATATCTGAAAATAAAGATTTATTTTATCAATGGTTAGTAGGATTTACAGACGGTGATGGTTCTTTTTCTATTATTAGACAAAATAATACTTGGAACCTTACCTATAATTTAGGTCAAAGTACATATAATTTAAGAATTTTACATTATATAAAAAAACAATTAAAGGCAGGTAGTATTTATGTTGAAAAAAATGGTAGTTGTGCTCATTTTAGAATTCGAGATTTACAAACTTTAAATAAGATCGTTTTTCCAATTTTTGATAAATATCCTTTATTAACAAGTAAATATTATAACTATCTTAAATTTAAAAAAGCTTATGAGATTTTAATTAATAAGGACTTAACTATTGAAGAAAAAGATAAGTTAATTTATGAAATAAATACTTCAATACCTAAAATTTATATTTCGCCCGTCTTTACAGTTTTAGGCGATAATTTAGAGAAAATAAAAATTTTAATAAATTATGATTTTTGCTCTAAAATCATGAGTAAACCGTGGCTAATAGGATTTACAGAAGCTGAAGGTTCTTTTTATTTAGTAAAAAAATCTAACAAAAGAATAGTGCATGCTTTTGAAATAAATCAAAAACTAGATGAAATTGTTTTAATTAGTATTAAACATTTATTGCATATTAGTACTAAAGTTCAGTATAAAAAAGCAGGTTATTATTCTCTTAACACAACTAATTCTCGTGCTATTGAAAATATTATTTCATATTATAAAAATACTATGAAAGGTATAAAATCAGCAGAATATAGAATCTGGGCCAGATCTTATATTAAAAATAAAGGTCATTTTTTAGCTTTAGAAAAAATTAGAGATAGTGTTAGAATTATGAGAACTAAATTTCAAGCTTTAGATTTATTTGAAAAATAAATTTTAATTTTAAATAATAAGATGAAGGAATAGTCCAAACTCTAGTGAAAATTAGAGAGCGTAATGATAGTACCTTTAATTAATTTTAATATTAATATTAATATTAAACAAACAAAAATAAAAAAAAAATTTTTTTTTGTTTTATAGATATGAGATTGCCAAAATAAGTATCCGCCTTTATCTAGTATTCAATCACATTCTGGTGCTTCTGTTGATTTAGCTATTTTTTCTTTACACTTAGCAGGGATCTCTTCTCTGTTAGGGGCAATTAATTTTATAGCTACAGTTTTAAACATGCGAGCTCCTGGAATGTCTTTACATAAATTACCCTTATTTGCTTGGGCTATTTTTGTAACTGCTATATTACTATTATTATCCTTACCCGTATTAGCCGGTAAACAAATACTGCCGGCTTTAAATCCAACTATATGCTGGGAAATGTACAATTTAAGTTTTTTAAATTTTACACAATCAGCAGGAAACCTTTTAAATTTAAATTTTTTAGGGATCCTCAGAGACTATACGTTGGAATTTATCTGTTGTAATGTTTTAGCTTATCCCTCTTCTATAACTATAAATAGAAATAGCAAAAACACTTTAAAATTAGATTCAATTTATGATTTAGAAAAAAAAAGCAATTTTATCTTTAATTTAAAATTTAATAGTTATTTAGCTGGTTTAATAGAAGGTGATGGTACTATTGTAGTACCTAAAACAGAAAGATCTGTTAAAGGTCGTATTAATTATCCTTCAATACAAATTGTTTTTAACTTAAAAGACTTACCTTTAGCTTTGATGATTCAAAAAAATATAAAATACGGAACAATCAATAAAAAAAAGGGAGTTAATGCTTATGTTTTAACTATTAACAATTTTGATGGTTTAATATTAATGACATCTTTAATTAACGGTTATATGAGAACACCTAAAATTTATGCTTTATGGAGTTTAATTGATTGGTTAAACAATAAATTTAAAAATTTTCATATTAATAAAAAACCTTTAGATAATAGTTTGCTGGTATCTAATGCTTGGTTATCAGGTTTAATAGATGCAGATGGTCACTTTTCGGTAAGAGCTACTACAACTTCTAAATATCCTAAAGTGGAATGTAAATTTGAATTAAGTCAAAGAAAAATAGATCAAAAAGGAAATAGTAACTTAGAAATTTTAGAAATTATAGCTATGTTTTTACTTACTTCTGTAAAAAGTATTAGAAATAATAAACCTTCTTCTGAGTATAGAGTCAGAACCACTAGTTTAAAGGGTAACATGGTTTTAGTAAATTATTTAAACTCTTTCCCTTTGTTTAGTAGTAAGTTTTTGGATTATAAAGATTGGCTTAAAGTATTAAATTATTTTAAATCTAGCTCTTGTAAACCCAATAATTATATTAAAGAGATTGTTTTTATAAAATCTAAAATGAACAATAATAGAACTGATTTTAATTGGGATAATTTAAATGCATTTTACAACTTAGATAAATAAAATATAGTCCCAACATACATGCAAATGTATGAGTATTTACCTTAAACCTAATTAATAAAATAATTTTAATATTATTAAATTTATTAAAGGTTTTTGAGGTTAAATGATAAATTTCTTTTTAAAATATATAATCCTTTTCAATGTTAACAAAAATTTTTATTGTTTAATCATGGGACCTAGTCCAGTAAATCAAGATTTTAGGGTATTACAATGCTACTAACAGATAGAAACTTTAATACTAGTTTCTATGATCCAGCAGGTGGAGGTGACCCTGTATTATACCAACATCTATTTTTAATACCTGACATTACTGTTGCTTTATTAACTAATATGCCCTTTTTTATTTCTTCAAAATTAAATTCAGAATCTAAATTTATTAATTTTGATTTTAATTTTTTTAAAACAAACTATAAATTAATTTATGGTGTTGAAGCTCTTAATACTATTTCTGATGAATTTTTAATTTGGTTTATAGGTTTTACAGAAGGTGATGGCTCATTTATTATATCAAAAACAAGAAAAAATATATTACAATTTGTAATAACTCAATCCACTGAAGATGTCAAAATCTTAGAGTTAATACAAAAAACATTAGGTTTTGGTAAAATATCTAAACAAGGAAAAAGAACTTCACGATATATAGTTCAAGATATAAAAAACATATATTTATTAATTTTATTATTCAATGGTAACATTGTATTACCTACTAGAAAATTAAAATTTAGAGCTTTTTTAAAAGATTTAAACGACAAAATTAGTAAAGGTAAAATTAAATCTTCTTCTATATTTTCATCAAATAAACAAGTTGAGTTAATTAAACCTCTTGATTTGAAAATATTACCTAGTTTAAATAATAGCTGGTTATCTGGCTTTACTGATGCCGAAGGTTGTTTTACAGTGTCTTTCTTAAGTAAACCTTCTAATGCATTTAGGTTAAGATATATAGTGACGCAAAAAGGAGATGAAAATTTACCTATCTTAAGTCATTTAATTTTTTTGTTTAATGGTGGTTTAATAGAAGCACATTCGGCTAAATCTAATTATTCTTATGTTTTAACTGGTAAAAAAAATTGTTATAAAATATATAATTATTTTAAAAATTTTCCTCTTAAAACTAAAAAAGCTTATAGTTTAGAATTATGGAAAGTAATCCATAATAAAATTGATAATAAAGAACATTTGAATTTATTGTTAAAACCAGAAATAATAAAAATGGCTAAAATAGTTAATTCTATTAAGAGAAAAAGCAAGTAATGTTAAATACTAGAAATAAAGGATATGGTTAAATTTAAGTTTAGAAGCTGTCAAGGCAGATGTTATTTATATTTTTTATAAGACCTAAAACAGTAAACATTTTATTATATTTAATAATGTACCATATTCTAGTCCAATATTTTAAGTAAAAATATTGTAACCTTTGACGAAGGGTTAAGACTAAAGGAATTTTAATCCTTTAGTTTGGCAATGCCAGTGAAAACGGTCAAACCTTACCTAAGCTAGACCGTCGGTGTCTTCTTATTTATTTAGTTTATTATACTATTGTATTTTTAATATAATTTAATTTTTATTAAGATTAAATTATTTTTATGAAAATAAAATACATCTAATTAATATAATATAATATATTATATTAAAATAAGTTGTTTACTATAAATAATACATTTCTAAATTAAAAGAATGAAATCGCTACAGACTGGGTCACTGGTGGGTGCTTAAAATATCTTTATTATTTGGTTAAATTAAAACCGTATATATTAATTGCATATTTCTAAGTGCTTAATGTACAGTCGTATTCTTCCGATAATGTTTTTATCGTATTATAAATTATAGTAATAAGATAATTATAATTCAATTTTAACTAAGGTTTTAAATTTTAAAATTGAGAAGAATAGGGTTTTTCGGTCAACAATGGCCCGATTTAGATTCAACTTTAAATCTGAACTGTGCTATATGCTGGGAATGTTTAGATTATTTTATTATTACTATGAACATAAGTGGTATTAGTTTGCCCCGTTATAGTCAAAATGTAATAAATATGGCACAATCAGCAGGTAACCAACGACGCTTTATAAGTAGTCTAGTAGAAACTTCAGAGACTACACGCACAGCAACTTTTCCTAAAAAATTTTGTGAGTGGTTAGCAGGTGTTATAGATGGAGATGGTAGTTTACAATTAAGTAAAAAGAGTTATACTAGCCTTGAAATTACAACAGGTATAGAAGACTTAGTTCTTCTTCGTTTTATACAAAACAAATTAGGTGGAAGTATAAAAATGCGAAGTGGTGCTAAAGCATACCGTTATCGACTACATAATCGAGAAGGTATGATTAAACTTATCCTTTGTATAAATGGACAAATTCGACATACTCCAAGACTTATGCAATTACACCGTATATGCTTACAACTTAATATCTCTTTACTAGACCCTGTTGATTTAAATGCTTCTAGTCATTGGTTTGCTGGTTTTTTTGATGCTAATGGTACAATAGGCTTTAGCATGAAAAATAATCGCCCGCAATTAAGTGTGCGAGTAACCAGTAAAAATTTACAAGATGTACAATGGTTTAAACAAGTTATAGGTGGAAATATTTATTTTGACAGTGGTCAAAATGGTTACTATCAATGGTCTATACAAAGTCGTAAAGATATTATCTATATTAAAAATTATTTTAAAGGTAAATGTCGAAGTTATAAATCACACCGCTTTTTCCTAATAGAAAATTATTATAATTTATACGATTTAAATGCGTTTAAACCAGATAGCATTCATCATAAGGCTTGGTTAGCTTTCATAAATAAATGGAATAAGTTGAAGATATAGTCCGTTTTATTTCTAATTCCTTTTTAAGGTTTTGATTGAAATAAAAGCATCCAGAAGTAAAATTTATAAGCTTCTTAATGTTGCTATATGCGGGGATAACTTCAATTAGTTTTAAATACTTCAAATTTTATCAATTATTAGTAACAATATTAAAACAAATAAGTCAATCCGCAGGAAATCTTATTTCTTATTTTCACTTAAATTTTATAAGTCATAAAAATTATAATTTTGCAGATGAAAATTTATATTATTTAATTAATTATAATGAGAGCTCCTCAGAGACTTTACGCAACAAAACAAACTTTAACATTAAAAAAGTTTCTATTCATGTACCTACTCACTTAAAACCTGTGAGTGATAATGATTTTGGTCATTACTTATCAGGTTTAATAGATGGTGCTGGTAAATTTTATATTAATAACTCCAAATTACAATTAGAAATTAAATTCAATTATTTAGATGCCTCTTTAGCTTATTTTATAAAAAAAAGATTAGGTTATGGGAAAGTTGTTAAAAATAAAAACAATAATACTCTAATATTATTAGTAGCTAAATTAGAGGGTATAAAAAAGTTTTAAATCTAATAAAAGGTAAAATAAGAAGTGAACAAATATTAGATCAAATAAAAAATAATATTTGTTTACAATCTTTAGTTACTAACAAATTAATAGATCCTAATTCTACCTTTAATTTTAATAACAACTTTAATGATTTTGAATTTAATCATAATTTATATTTAAATATAGATTTAGATTTAAATAATTATTGGCTAACTGGTTTTGCTGATGCTATTTCTAATTTTTATATAGATACTATAGGAGATATGAAATCCAATTTTTCTATTGATAATATCAATTTAAAATTTCAAATCAAATTTAAAAATAAAAAGTTATTATCTTTAATTAAAGAATATTTAGGAGGTTATATTAATTATAATGAAAATGAAGATTTATATTATTATGAAACTAATACTTTTGGATCAGCTAAAAAAATTATAAATTATTTTGATCATTACCATTTACTTTCTTCTAAACATATTTATTATTTAAAATGGAGAAAAACATATGTTATTATTCAAGATAATAATCATTTAACTATTAATGGGTTTAATAGGATATTAAAATTTATAAAATTTATGGATAAAAATTAATTATTGTTATAAAAGTTTAAGATAAAGTCCTAACAAGAACGAAAATTCTTGAGTGATATTAATAATAAATCTATATCAGATTATTAGCATATCCTAAATAATTGTTATATTTTAATTATACCTGCATTTGGTGTAGTTAGTCACGTTATTTCTACATTTACAGGTAAACCAATATTTGGTTACATTGGTATGGTATATGCAATGTTTTCAATTGGTATACTAGGTTTTATTGTATGGAGTCACCATATGTTTACTGTAGGTTTAGATAAAAAGTTATTTTTTATTCTTTATTCTAAGTCTAGTATTTTTATTTTAACATCCAATGGTTTATATATTAATAAACGTTTAAATAAAATTTATTTACAAAAATTTCTTTATAACAAAAAAAGAGACTTAAGTATAAATAATACTAGAAATAACATAGAAAAAACCTTAAATATAAATAAAAATAAAAAAAAGTTAAATTCTAACTTTAGCTTATCTAATTTACCAACTACTAAATATTATTATCTAAATCAAATTTTATTTGGCTGTTTATTAGGCGATGGTAAATTAGATATGGCTCCTAGAGCTCTTAACGCTAGATTTGGGTTTACACAGTCTATTTTAAATAAAGATTATTTTTTATTTTTATTAAGCGAATTATCTTCTTTATGTTCATCTAAATATAGAGAATATTCTTATTTAGATAAGAGAACAGGTAAAATTTATAAATCTTTAAATTTTTGGACTAAATCTTTACCTGTTTTAACTGAATTTTATAATAAATTTTATTTTAATAAAATTAAAAAAGTTCCCACAGACTTATCTTTATTAACACCTGTGGCATTATCTCATTGGATTATGCAAGATGGTTCTCGTGGATCTTGTAAAGGGTTATATATATGTACAGATAGTTTTACACATGAAGATATTAAACATCTTGTTAATTTTTTAAAATTTAAATATAAACTTAGTTGTTCTATACATAAAGTTAATGGTAGATTTAGAATTTATATTTTGGTTAAATCTTTGCCTGTTATTAGGGAATTATTAATTCCTTACATACATTCTTCTATGTTATATAAATTAGGAATATAGCAAAAAATAAACACGTCGTCCTTATTGGTAACAATAAGGAGTATAATTTCCCTGTATGCAAGAAAATATTTAAAAACTAAAATACAATTCTGAATAAAATAATTATTGTTGTATTGTAACAATGTTTAGTATTTATATAACTTGCAGGTAAAAAATTTAAATTGAAAATTGTTTTAATCTTTTTTTTTGAACCTCAGAGACTAATACGGGAAATCCCTGTTAGTGTAACGAATTTAGCTTATTATATAAGATATATTTAACTATTATTAGTATTAGTTTAATAATACGGTTAAAAATTTTTTTTACAAATATAAGTTTATTTGTAGTGTTTTACACAAGTTTTTAAATAAGCTAAAATAATACAAAACAGGGTAAAGACAGAGTCCAAATTTGGCTTTAATTTAGTTACTTTTTATTAAATAAAATAATAAAAACAAAAAAAATTTTAAATCAAAAAAAAAAGTTAAATTGGTGGATAAATTTGTGTTCACCGTAAAAATCTTGCTATATGCTGGAAACTCCTGTAAAAGTAGTCCACTCGTATTTATAACGTTAGGCAAAATCTACTTGCAGCTTAAGACAGGACAATCAGCAGGAAACTTTAGTTTTAGTACAAAAGCTACGGCAAGTACTAAAAACATTTATAATAGTTATATTAATCTTCCCAAAATTTCTGAACATGTTCCTACACATAAATCCAGTTTTACAGACGATGAATTTGGTTATTTTTTAGCTGGTTTAATTGAAGGTGATGGTTGGTTTGGTAAAAAAGAATTGCACATTATTTTTGCTGAAAATGATATTTCTTTGGCTTATTTGATTAAAAAACGAATAGGATATGGTAATATTTATAAAATTAAAAATAAAAAAGCTGTAAGATATATTTGTAAAAATGCAAAAGGTTTATTTATTATTTTATCTTTAATAAACGGTAAATTAGTAAGTAATTCTAAATATGATCAATTAATTAAAAACAATTATAGTGCAGATTTTAACTATACTATACTACCACCTTCTAATAATTTGATATTAGATAATTACTGGTTAGCAGGTTTTACTCAAGCTGATGGATGTTTTCACATTAGTGTTATCAAAAGTAAAACACATAAAACTGGATATAGTGTAAGATTAGAGTTTTCTATTAAAAAAAACGATGCTGTTCCTTTAAAGCTTTTATATAATAATTTAAAAATGGGTAATCTTTCTCAATATAGTTCAAAATTTTGGTGCTACAAAAGCTCTGGTTATAAAACAGCAGCGCTGCTAATTAATTATTTTGATTCATTTAATTTATTTGCAGGTAAATACGTAAGTTATCTTAAATTTAGAAAGGTTTATATTATGATTACTAATGGTAGACATTTGGAAGATAAAGGAATAACTAAAATAAAAAGTATTGCAACTAAGGGATCCTCAGAGACAAGTACGCAAGAAGTTTAAAATTTTTATATTAAATAAAGCATCTTAAATTTATAAGTTTTTTAATTATTTATTTTTGCTTTATTAATAACTTTATTAAACTAAGATACTGTCCAATTTTTGACAAGAGCATATTTTACTGCTGCTACGTGCGCCATTTCATTATTTAAAATCTTGAGTATAGCTTTAAATAAATACGTTTTTTTATTTAAAGTAAATATTACTCCACCACAGTTCTTATCTAATGTAAGATTTTATAATATTCTAAAACAAAAAAAGGATAGGGATTTTATTTCTACTGAGAATAAGCAAGGTTTAATATTATGGAATCATGAAAATAATAGTTTTTACAGATTGCAAAAAGGTATTTTAACGAAACAAATAAGAGACAGATTTATTATTACAAATTATCATAAGAGTATAATGGTAGGCTTATTATTAAGCGATGGATATATACAAAAAAGAGATAAATGGAATCCTAGAATAAGCTTACATCAAAGCTTGAAAAATTTTGAATATTTATGGTCTGTATTTAGTACTTTATCTGTTTATTGCTCAAATGTACCTTATTTGCAAAAAACAATAAAAAGAGGAAAATTATTTTTCAGTTCTGAATTCCAAACTAGACAATTGAAATCTTTAAATGAAATTTCTCAACTTTTTTATTCAAAAGAAAGTAAAACAAAAAGCATAACACCTGAATTATACCACTATATTGATTACATCACTATAGCACATTGGATTATGGGTGATGGAGCACGAAGAAACAAAGGTGTTTTACTATGTACTGATTGTTTTACAGTTAACGAAGTTGTCTTATTAATGAATATACTCTTAATAAAATATAATATTAAATCTACAATTCACTTTGATAACAAAAAACCTAGAATTTTTATTAATAAAGTAGAATTAAATAAAATAAAACCTTTTATCAAACCATATTTTGTAAAAAGATTTTATTATAAAATAACTTATTAGGGTGTAAAGCATTAAACTTAGGTATTCAAAGTAATTTGAAACTGACAATAGCATGTTTAAAAAAGAGATTTATTAACTTAAAAAAATTAAGTTAAACGGTCATCTCTGAGCTACGATTTTCAAGGTAAAATTAACAGTTCAAATTTTATATTAAAAGTTAAAATTTTGGATTAAACAAATTTTTAATTTAATATCTATAAGATTGGATAAGTGAGTAGCAGCACTTTATTTATAAGAACCAATAATTTGATCGAAGAGGATTTTACCTAAAAAAATATTTATGGATTTTAAATAAGAACTTGGGATCAACCTATTTCCGAAAGAAATAGGTTGACGGAGTTTCCATAGTAAATAATAAAGATAATAATTATTTTTATCTAAAAATTATTGAAGGGAAACAGCCTAATTACACACATTTAAGTTTGATTTAGGTGGAGAGCCGTATGCATTGAAAAGTGCACGTACGGTTCGGGAAAGGCTTTTTGACTAATTTTTTTAATTAAATAATTTTAATTTATAATTAAAAAAAAAATTTTTTTTTTATTAAAAAGAGGGTTAATCTGCTATTTCACAATGGTAATTGCCGTACCCACAGGAATTAAAGTCTTCTCTTGGTTGTCATTCTCCTTCAGCAAGAGACAAATGACCAGCAGAATTGTTAATAAAAATATTAAAACGTTAAATCTATTAGAAAGATTTCCTAGAGCAAATAAAAATTATTTACCAGCCAATAAAAATAGTACAGATTTAGTTTTGTTTGGTTCAAACTTATCAAGTACAATAGGTTATCCTGCTTACACTATTATAGTTAGACATATGGTTAAAATACCTAATATAAGTACAGCAAGTAGAGCTTATGAATTAGATTCTATTTTAATAGGTATTCTCATTTCCGATGGTTGGTTGAGTATTAACAAATCAGGTAACACAAGGTTATTTTTTAAACAATCTTTAGATAATATTGAATATTTTTTTTATGTTTTCAATAAATTTTCTCATTATTGTTCAAATTATCCTCAATTTAAAATTAGTAAATTAAATGACAAATATTTTTATAGCATTTACTTTGCTACTAGAACTTTACCTTGTTTTACTTATTACTATAATATGTTTTACGTTAAAAATGTAAAAATAATACCTTTAGATTTATACTATTTATTAAACTATGAAGCTTTAGCTCACTGGATTTGTTGTGATGGAACTAAAACTTATCGAGGGTTAATGTTACAAACACAATCTTTTACTATCCAACAAGTGGTATTTATTGTAAGTATTTTAATATACAAATTTAATTTAAAATGTAGTATCCATATGCAAAGAAATCAACCTACTATTTATATTGGAACTAAATCTATGCAAAAATTACAACCTTTTATTTTACCTTATATGTGTAAATCTATGAGATATAAGTTGCACATTCTGAATAGTGTGCCTAGCCTTTAGGTGGGAATATTTTATCTTCTATTTTTGGCTTTATTTATAATTTAAATAGTCCACTTTATAGTATTTCTAATGGGAGGTCAGTATAAATTTAACAGACAATAATAATTGCTTTAGCTAATAAAGGATAGATTAATTTAAATAATTAAGTAGTTAACAATTCTGACGTGGCAAACTCGAGGGAAATCTTAATTTTAGAATTTTAATAAAATTAAGACTATCGTCGAACTAAATCACAATTTGGAAACTGTTGTGTAAAAGCGTAGAGGCCAGACGCCACATGATCTCCTAAGTATAATTTATAACTGTTTTAAGGCGAACGCCTTGTAAAACAATTAAATAATATATGGGATTACAAGGAATGGTCCAGTTCACCGGTGACGGTTTTTAGATTTAACAATCTAAATAGGTATAAATATATATGTTTTAATTTAATTCATTTTTATACTGAGAAAATAGACCAGCTGAAACTGAAAAGTTTAAAGGTTGAACCCTGAGCTTCTTGTTATGGAGGTAGTTTAAGATTTACTAGTCCTTTAATTTTTGTTATAGGATTCTTAGCTTTATTTACAACAGGAGGAGTAACTGGAGTAGTTTTAGCTAACGCTAGTTTAGATACTGCAATGCACGATAGAATTAAAAAAGATCCTTATTATGTCTACAAATTTTGGGTAGGTTTAATGGATGGAGATGGAAGTATTCAAGTAAATCATTGGAGATATAAAATTCTCCAGTATAGATTAGTAATAAAATTAAAAAATTGTCCTGAAAACATTGCAATGTTAAATTTAATCAAACAATATATTGGAGGTAATATTAAATTAGTTCAAAAGGATAAATTTGTTATTTGGGTTGTAAATGATAAGAAACAAATACGTAGAATAATTCGAATATTTGATAAATATCCTCCCTTAACTTTGAGATTAAGGTCACAACTCACATTTATGTTGGAATGTTTTAAACAAGAGAATGTTGATTTGTATTTTAAAACTAGAAATAAAAAATATCTACAACATAAAATTAAAGAAATCAAATTTTATAAATCTTATTTTAATGAATGGTTATCTGGTTTTATAGAAGCGGAAGGTTGTTTTTCTATAAGAAGTAAAAATAATATACACTCCTTTTCTATAGGGCAGAATAATGATAAATATATTTTAGACTTTATTAAAAATCATTTTTGTATTTTTAATGAAGTAAGAAATAAAAAGGATAAATTTTGGTTTATAGAAGTTTATCGTAAATCAATATTATTAAATATTATAGATCATTGTAACAAATATCCTTTACTTGGTGAAAAATTAGTCTCATTTAATAAGTTTAAAGATCTTTTTAAATAAGTGTCGTGCTGTCATACCACTGTGGTAATTTATACCCTATAATTTATCGGTAATATATTTAACATTTTTTAAACTATTTGTATAGTTATATATTGCTAACGGTGGAATCTTTTAAATAGAAAATTATTGCGTTTTCTACACTACAAATTTAAAAGGCTATACCGTGGAAACCAAACTATTTTTGTTTTATTTAAATAAAACAAAAAATAGAAGTAGGATCCGTAGAGACTATACGTGGTAATCAAACGTTAATTAAGTTTAACAATTAGATAAGAGATAGTCCGATCCTCATTGTAAAATGAGTTTAAACTTTTAATTTAAAGATTTATTTATTTGTAAGAGTAAAATTATAAAATTAATTATTTATTTTTTATTAATAATATCTTTAATAATACTAAAGAAAATAAAAAGACTTATTATGTAGTAGGACATTTTCATTATGTTCTTTCTATGGGAGTAGTGTTTGGACTATTTGCTGGTTTCTATTATTGGACACCTAAAATTATTGGTAAAAAATACAACGAATTTTTAGCAAAAGTACATTTCTGGTTATTATTTATTGGGGTTAATTTTGTAGGAAGAAATTTTAATTATCTTAAAGGAGTTAGATGTTTTAATTCATTAAATCATTCCGAAGATCCTGAAAATCCTAAATACAAATTTCTTTTGTTTTATGATAATATAAAATCTAACAAAAGAAATATATATAAAGATCTTAAAGGAAAATCGGGAGTTTATTTATTTATAAATAATATAAATAATGAATTATATATAGGTAGTAGCATTAATTTGTCTAAAAGAATGTCTTCTCATTTTTATTTTGCTAACTCTATAAAACCAACTAAAATAGTTATTTCTCTTGCAATGAGAAAATATAAATTAGAAAATTTTTCTTTGGGTATTTTAGAGTTTTGTACTAAAAATGTAAATATTTGTGTTAATTTAGAACAAAAATGGATAAATTACTATAAACCTAAATATAATATATTAACAGTAGCAGGAAGTTTTTTTGGTTTTCGTCATTCAGTTGAAACAATCAACAAATTAAAAAAAATATTTCAAAAGGAATCTCATCCAAAATACGGAAGCAATACTTCTACTGAAACTAAAAAAGCTATTAGTGATGCTCTTAAAGAATTTTATAGTACTCGCTCTCATCATTCTAAAGGTATAAAAGGAACTAATTCTTATCAATTTGGAATTAGTGGTCAATTTGTTTATTGCTATAATGAAAAAAAAGAAGAACTAGTTTTTCCTTCTATCAATAGCACTAAAAACTATTTTAAAATTAGATGGGGCACTATAAAAAAAAATTTAGATACTAATAAGTTTTGTATTATACATGGTGAAAAATGGTTACTTCAATCCACTCCTCGTGTTAGATAAATAAAATAATAATTAAATTAGCTCCACTCAATCTTTTTATTTGCTGGGAACTCTAATAAGGCTTAAGTACTCATTTGAAAACAAAGTATAGTAAAAATCTTAAGTATATCTAGACAATCAGCAGGAAACCAAATTCAATACAAAAAAATCTATTATGTATTATATTTGTTGAAGAGTAGGATCCTCAGAGACTACACAAAAGAAACTTAATCTAAATTAATTAAGTTAAGATATAGTCCAATAAAATTAAATTTTATTTGCATTATTTAATTTTTTTTGTAATTTAACATTCTTCCCTATGCATTTCCTAGGTTTATCGGGTATTAAAAAATTTTTAAACTTTAATGAAAAAAAGGCTATAGTTAAAATAAAAATAATGCTTATTATATTTTTTTGTTTTTATTTATTAATTACTATTAATCTTTATCTTTATAAAATAATAAATAATTTCGATGTTATTTATAGTTTTAAATTTGTTCCTATTTCTGTCTCTTTAAAGTATAGAAAAAAGAACCTTGGAATTTTTCCATTTGGCCCTCATGTAAAACCACAATGGTTAAATAGTCCCAAAAGAATTTATGATAATCCTAATTATCATAGAAATTTAATAGGTTCTGAAAATAAAAAACGGTCAGTTATCTATCAATGGGTTAATTTAATCACAGGAAAAATATATGTGGGTAGTGCTTGGAATGGTTCAACTAGATTATTAAGTTATTGGAGACCAAGTGTATTAAAACAAAATTATCCTATTTATCATAATATTAATTATTATGGTATACATAATTTTTCCTTAGCAATTTTAGAAGATTTAGGTGATTCCGATTCTGTAAATAAGGAAATTTTACTTTCTCGAGAACAATTTTATTTAAATATAATATTTAGTAAATACTCTAATTTAGCAATTAATTTAGCTAACATTGCTGGTTCTACCAAAGGTTTTAAACATAAACCTGAATTTGGTTTAAGTCGTTCAGGTAGTTTAAATCCGATGTTTGATCGTATTAAGTCAAAAGAGTATCTGATTATGCAAAACAGAAATAAAAGCGGAGCTAATAATCCTTTATATGGAAAATCTAAATCGATTTTAACTATAAGTAAAATAACTAAATTAGTTTACGTTTATAAATTTAAAGAAATGTCGTTAATTGGAATTTTTCCTACTGTTAAATGTTCTAAACAATTTAAAATGGGGAAAGATACTTTAACCAAATACATTAAAAGCGGTTTACCTTATAAAGGTAAACTTTTTAGCCTAAAAAAAATTCATTAAAGTAACTAAAATGCCCCGAAAATAAATTATATTATTATTTATTATTTTCGATAAATTGGGTGAATTGCAAGAAATACCTAATAAAAAGGTAGATTTGCAGCTTATTTTATTACGAAGAATTTTTTTACACAAAAAAAGTAATAAACGAGTTCAACGATTAACGAGTGAGTCACTTCAACAATAATCTCGATACAAGCGCCCAACAATTATAAAAAATATTAATATTATATGTGATCTAAAATATTTTATTATAATTGATGACATAGTCTGAACCCATTAGTAATATTGGGAAATAGGGTTTAAATTCCCCTATGATAACAAATTGATGCCTAGAAGAATACCAGATTATCCAGATGCATTTAGTGGATGGAACGCTGTTTCTAGTTTTGGATCTATTGTTTCAGTTGTATCTACAATTTTATTTGGTTATATTGTTTATGATTTATTCATAAATGGTGAAGAAGTAAATGAAAATCCTTGGGCTGTGCCTTCTTACTTCACATCCAGTAAAGAATTTTCCAGTAAAACTTACACATCCAACTCTATTGAATGGGCACTTAAAAGCCCAGTTCCATTTCATGCATTTAACATGTTACCCATTCAATCTTAAATTAAAAAAAATATGGAATAAAATAAAAAATTCATATTTAATTTTTTATTTAAACAATTTTATTTTATTTGATTTAAACAGATGGTTTAATGTAATTTATATTACTTACACTATTTTTATTTATACTTTATATTGTAGTTGCTTTATATTTTATATTATAAATTTAACTTTTTATTTTTTAATCTCATTAGATTTTTCAGCTTATATTTTAAATCTTTCCCCCTTTTTAGACTCGTTATCTTCTTTAAATCTTATGGCTCACATTTCTCATTATTTTCTAGATTTTTATCTATTATATATACAACCTGGTTTAAATTTTATTATGGCTATTTATTCTGATTTGGGTGGTTTAATCTCAAATAATTTTAGTTATTTAGGTTTAACTTTGGATCCTGATGTAGAATTAAATAGAGAAAATATTAATAAAGTAGGTGATAATGACCCTAATTTTTTTTTACAATTTCATAACGAAAGCGATGATAATATAGAGGAAACTAATGTTATATCTGGTTCAGAAGCAGAGGAAGTTTGTTCTAAAGCTAAACAACATGCTCGCGATTTTATAGCTAGTCATAATTGTACACCTGATAACTTTACACATAAATATTCTCATCAAGGGACAACTTTTCAAATAGATGATGATAAGGCTTATTTACAACAAATTATAGATGACCCTGATTCAACACCTGATAGAGTTTTATTTGCTCAATGCGCTTTAATAATAATGGATCGTATTGAGGATTGTAAATACGCTATTGAAGAACACAGAGAACGAGAAGCTTTAGCACAAGCAGAAGCACTAGCGCGAGCACAACGAAAAGAATAAGGTATTGAATATAATGAATCTAAACCAAAAGATTTAAATTTTATATGTTTAATACAATAATACAAATAAACAATAATAAATTACTTTTTATTAGTTGTAATAAATTTTATAAATTTTCTAAATTGAAAATTTTATTTGTATAAATTTATAATGTAACTATAATATATATCCCTTAAATTTCTTACCTTTTCATTTTTAAACTATAATATAGATAAAGAGTTTGTAACCCCTTTTTTAAATAATAAAAGGTGTCAAAAAAAATTTTTTATTTTACTTATTTTTTTTAGCAAAATAAAGGTATAAAGTTTTAATTTAGTTTTTAATTTTTAATTTTATCTTTATTTTGATTTTTTTTGTATTTCATAACCCCATGGGTTTTAAGTAACTAAAAATGAACCTTTCATTAGCATTATTTTTAATAGGCGTATTAGGTTTTATATTAAATAGAAAAAATATAATCTTAATGATAATTGCAATTGAAATTATGCTTCTAGCTGTTACATTATTAATACTTATTTCAAGTTTTGGTTTTGATGATAACATAGGTCAAACTTTTAGTATTTATATAATCTCAATAGCTGGTGCAGAATCAGTGATAGGGCTAAGTATTTTAGTTGCTTATTATCGATTAAGAGGAAACATTTCAATTAGATCTTAATGTATTTATCAATTTTAATTTTACCTTTATTAGGATCATTAGTTTCAGGGCTAATGGGTAGAAAAATAGGTGTAACTGGTGCACATTTTATAACTTGTACTTGTTTACTACTATCTTCTTTACTTGCCACATTATCATTTTATGAAGTAGGTATATGTGGTTCTCCTGTTTCAATTAATTTAGTTAGTTGGATAGAATCTGAAATATTGTCCGTTTCTTGGGAATTTTTATTTGATCAATTAACTGTTTATTTATTGGCTCTCTATCTAGCGGTAGAGATTGGAGCAGTGTTGGTATTAATCCAACTGTATAAGATATTTATTAAAATAAATTTTATTTTTTTTGTTAAAAGGCTAAGTTCTCTTTTTGTCTGCAAAGCCCAGGTAGAGAGACCTCTCTTTACTAATTCACAAAATAAGGGTACACGGTTGACAACAAATATAAGGAAATATTCCACTTTGAACCGGTACGATTCGTTAAATGAAAAAGGTTCTATTGATTCTAAATTTTTAGAGTGGTTTGTAGGGTTTACAGATGCTGAGGGGTGTTTTATCATAAATCCTTTTTTAAAAAAAAATAAATTGTCTATCTCAAGTTTTGTATTCATGTTTAAGATAACTTTGCATAAAGACGATGAAAAAGTATTAAGAATTATTAAGGATCGATTAAGAATAGGGGGTGTTCGGGTATATAAAGACGAGTGTATTTTTAGTATTACAAAACAAAAAGAGATTTCTATACTAATCTCTATTTTCGAGAAATTTAATTTAAACACTTCTAAGTATCTTGATTATTTAGATTTTAAAGAAGCTTATTTTTTATATTTTGATAGAGCTCCTAATTTAAATCCTGATAGCATAAAGGATCGCATATTAGGATTAAAAAATAATATGAATACTAATCGTATTCTTTATGATAGACCTGAAAACTCTAAAATTGTCATCACCAAAAGTTGGCTTTTAGGTTTCATTGAAGGAGACGGCTCCTTTTTCTTAAGAAGAGATAATTTAACACCTATTTTTAGTCTTGAAAATACCGCAGTACAATTACCTGTAATGCTTAAAATAAAGGAATTCTTAGAGGCTTCTCTAGGTTTTGATAAATTTTCTTTATATAAAGTTCAAAACACTCAAATTATAGTTATAGCTTCAAGAAAAGCTAGAACTATTAATAGTAAAAGTACTGTATCTATTACTATTCAACACATTAATGTTTTGAATAATTATTTAATACCTTTCTTTGAAAATGAGGAATTTTTAACTAAAAAAGGTAAAGACTTTTACGATTTTAAAATTATTTGTAAAGTTATTTACGAAGGTAGTTATAGAATAGAGAAAATCAGAGCCTTAATTTTAAAATTATCAAATACAATGAATAATTTTAGATTATCAACTTATAATGGAGAAGTAAAATTTTTAACTCTGGAAGAATTAGAAATTTTATTAAATGCTGAACCTACAGTTATACGGCTTCCAGATGGAAGAGTGATAGATAGTACTACTAAAAAAATACTACCTAAACTAGTTTGCTGTGTGTATGAAATCTTAACAGAGTATGGGTCTTTTATATTAGCAAATTCTTTAAGCGAAGCTGCTAAAATTGTAGGCTTATACCCGGATACTTTAAGTAAATATCTTGATTTTAATGCAAGCCTTACCCTAGCGGAGCGTAGCGCTCCCAATTCAACAGAAGACCTCACAAGAAAGGATGGATATGTAGCAATTAAAAAGCATTTTATCAAAAGAGTAAGAGTATTCACAGGACAGCGCGAAGCAGCGCTGCTGACTTCGCTGCGTAGCGAGTACGGGGTGTGCAGACAAAATAAGCTATTTAAAGATTAATTTTCCCACAAAGGCTGGTTTTCATGTAAATACTAGATCTAAACTGCTACCTTTTTACAATTAGAGCTATTATTTAACAAGAAGCTAAACTAATTAGCTTCTATCACAAAAAAAATTTTTTATTTTAATAATATACGCGATAGATTAAACATATTTAAGTTTCCACTTCACCTATTACAAAGGTATCATAAACAATACAATTATCAGTACTAATTTGTAATAAGAAGTAATACTAAGATTAACAAAGGATATCGCTATTAGGAATTGAGCAAGACTATAATCAAACAATTCTTTGCTTATACAAAAAGGTGAATTAACGGTTAATGAGAATATACTTCAAGACCGTCGGCAGTTATAGATGTCGCTACAGACTGGTTCACCGGGGTTAGGCTGAAATGTCTGTCCGAATGTACAGTCGGATCCTAGAACGAATGCGAGATCGTAGGGGGGAAATATTTGTCGCAAAAAACACTACGCATAGTGGATAGCCTTTGCCAAGAGGTCAATAACCCCTGAGTAACTAAACTACTATTGATGTTTATTCCTCTAACACTAGAGGAGACTTCAATGCCAGGTTAACTAGGATTGTTCAATGTTTATTCCTGTTTTATATATATCTACTTTAATTCATATATATTCTATAGATTATTTATCTTCAGATCCTCACAATCAAAGATTCTTTTCTTATTTATCTTTATTCACTTTTTTTATGTTATTATTAGCTTCAGGAGCTAATTATTTTGTAATGTTTATAGGTTGGGAAGGTATTTTAGAGTGCCTTAAATGGTATAATTTTGATGAATTTTTTATTTCTAATTTTGTTGAAAACAATAAAAATTTTTATTTATTAGGTGGTTTAGTTTTTACAAAAGATAAAAAAATGAAAGTAAATAAATTAACTTCTTATCAACGAATAGGTCCTCATAATATTGATATATTATCAATTATAATAGGTTCAGTATTAGGTGACACTCAATTAGAAAAAAGAAGTAATGGTTTAGGTACAAGAATATTATTTGAACAATCTAATAAGAATGTTGAATATTTAATGTGGTTTCATAATTATTTGTCTAGTAGAGGTTATTGCAATCCTAACAAACCAAAACTTCACACAAGAATTAAAAAAGACAACAAGGTATTTTATCATTACCGAATAAATAGCTATACATTTAGTAGTTTTAATTGGCTTAACGAAATGTTTTACAGTATAGATGTTAAAACCGATAAATTAATTAAAGTTGTGCCTTTAAATATTGAAAAATATTTAACACCTTTAGCCTTAGCTATTTGGTTTATGGAAGATGGTTCTAAATTAGGATCTGGTGTTAGAATTGCTACTAATAATTTTACATTAGAGGAAGTTCAATTTTTGTGCGATGTTCTTTATAAAAAATACAATCTTACCGCTACAGCACATGTAGGAGGTAAAAATAACAGCTATGTTTTATATATTCATACTAAATCTGTACCTTTGTTTTCTTCTTTAGTTAAAGTTTATATGCATCCTTCAATGTATTATAAATTAGGAAGTTAAACTAAAAATTTTTGCAAGATAAATTAATCATCAAAATTTTATTATAGTAAAAAAATTGAATCTTTATAGAATTGAAATGAAAAAATAAAGAAATTAAAATATAAAAAAAAATATTTTATAATCTTCATCTTGAGATGAGGAGATATGATTTTTTTGCAACGTTGTTGAAAACGATCAAATAAATAGGCTTAATTTATAGATCGTCGGTTTCATTTTAAATCGCGATCGACTAGATCAATAACGGGTGCCTGAAATGGTGCTTAATGCATAGTCAAAATCTTCACCTTAAATTAAATGGTGCTAGGGCAAGACATAAAACCTGATAGGTGGTCATTGTACAGGAAATAATGAAAAAGCTATATTTAATTAAAAATTTTTGTGATTTTTTTTTTATATTTCTTTATTTTTAAGATTTGATTGGAGTAGTCTCATATTTATTAATTAATTATTATTTTACTAGAATTCAATCAAATAAAGCAGCTATCTTAGCACTAACAATGAACAGAGTAGGTGATATGGGTCTAAGTATCGGTTTTTTTGCATTATTTGCAATGTTTGGTTCTTTAGACTATTCTACAATATTTTCTTTAGCACCTGTTATGAACGAAACAGCTATAACTATAATAAGTTTATTACTTTTTATGGGAGCTATGGCTAAAAGTGCTCAATTAGGTTTACATAGTTGGCTACCTGGTTCAATGGAGGCTCGAGTTAAATTAATTATTTTCTTATTTATGCTTTATATTTTTATTTTACTAAATTCTTTATTTCTAGATTGTAATACATTGTATTCATTAACTAATTTAGATTGTAAGGCTAAATTAGATACTAGTTTACCTGTAATTCTTCTAACAGTTCCTAAGATATTTTATATAGTATAACTGGTAATTTACTTGGTGATGGTAGTCTTCGTCCCGGTTCTCGTACTAAAAATGGTATAATTCGTGGAAATGCTAGATATCAAATGACTATGAGAGCATCAAGTAAAGATTATTTAGATTATTTACGTGAAAATGTCTATTGTTACTTTAAAATTGGTAATTTTCTATCTTATCCTAACTTACAATTAGCTCACCATGTTGGTAAAGTTATTACTCAATATCGTATCGAAACTAGTGCTTCTCCTGTTTTAACTTTTTTACAAGAACTTTGGTACAAATGGGAACCAACTCAAAATAAATATATTAAAATAGTTCCTAATTGTATTGAACTAATATTCTCACCTAAATCTTTAGCTCATTGGATTATGGATGATGGATACTTTGAAAATTACGGTCGTATTCTAACTGTAATATTCTGTACTGAATCTTTCACTAAAGAAGAATGTATTATACTTCAGAATCTTTTACTTAAATATGATATTATTTCAACACTTAAAGTACGTAATAAAATCACTAATAGATATCGTAATCGAATTAGTAAATTAAGCTTACCTAAACTACGAGAACTAGTTGAACCACACATGCATAGTTCATTTTTATATAAACTAGGAAAATAATTAATGTAGGGGCCTCCTTAAACTTCACTATATGCTGGAAACTTCTAAAGCTTTAAGTACTATTAAAACAGTTAAATTAACTAAAATAGTGCAAAAAAAAGTTTATAGTTTAAAATAGTGACAATCTTAAAGATATTAAAATGAAAAATCAGCAGGAAACCAATATATTTTTTACACTAAAAATATATGAGTAGGATCCTCAGAGACTATACGTGAAGCTCTATAAATTTTTATAAGGATGATTTAGTCCGATCAACGACGAAAAGTCGTTGCTGTATATTTTGCAGACTATTTAGTTACAAAAAGTGAATCTTTTTTTATAATTAAATAGTTACAATTTTGCCTACTCCTGTTAGTGCTTTATTACATGCTGCTACTCTAGTAACAGCTGGTTTATATTTATTAGTACGTTCTTCTCCGTTATTAGAATATAGTTCAACAGCATTATTGATAATAACTTTATTAGGAGCTTCTACTGCTTTTTTCGCCGCAACTTGTGGTTTAGTTTTAAATGATATAAAAAGAATAATTGCTTTCAGTACTATAAGCCAATTAGGTTATATGGTAATGGCAGTAGGAATTAGTCAATATAATGTAGCATTAATGCATGTTGTAAACCATGCATTTTTTAAAGCATTATTATTTTTGGGAGCGGGTGCTATTATTCATAGTGCTGCAGATGAACAAGACATTAGAAAATTAGGTGGTTTAATAAAATTTTTACCCTTTATTTACTCAATAATGTTAGTAGGTACTATAGCTTTATTAGGTTTACCTTGGTTATCCGGGTTTTATAGTAAAGATCTAATTATAGAATTAGCTTACTCCCAGTACAGTTTTAGCTCTACTTATGCCTATATTTTAGGAAGTATTACTGCAGGGTTAACTTCGTTTTATTCATTTAGATTAATTTCACTTGTTTTTTTAACTTCACCTAATGGTCCTCGTAATACTTATGTTAACATACATGAAGCTAATCTAGCTATCGTTATTCCTTTATTAATATTAGCTTTATTTAGTATTTTTTTTGGGTTTATATTTTCTGATTTATTTGTAGGAATAGGTACTGATTTTTTTGGTAATGCTATATTTATACATCCAAATAATATCTCTTTAGTAGAAGCAGAATTTTCTATTAATATTATATTAAAATTATTACCTTCTATATTAAGTATAATTGGTGGTTTAATTGCTTTATATTTATACCTTTTATCTCCAAATACTATAACTAATATTTCAGAAAGTTCTTTATTTAGAAAAACTTATAGTTTTTTAAATGGTCAATATTACTTTGATATACTTTATAATCAATATATAATTAATAAAGGATTACAATTAGGATATATAATTTCTAAAGTATTAGATAAGGGAATTATTGAAACAGTAGGTCCTCATGGATTATCTACTGTTTTAAAAAATACAAGTGAAAATATTGCCAAACTAGACACTGGTATAATAACAACATATGCTTTATATATAACATTAGGTTTATTAATTTTAATCTTTTTGATTTTTAGTCCTATTTTAGTTAATACTAGCGGTGTTCTAGTCTCAACACCTTCTTTCTTAGGTGTTGACATTTTTAGATTAATGATTATATATATTTCATCTTTATTTTTTATATTGTGCTAATTTAATTCAAAAAAAAAATAGATTTTTAATATTTATAAGTCATATGTCAATACTTACTACTATAAAAAAAAGGGTAAGTTAAAAGTAGTATATTATTATATTATTAATATTTTTCATATGCGTTAGACACTATTATTATTTAATTGTAAAAAAAACATATGTTAGCAGCAGCAAAATACATTGGAGCAGGTTTAGCTTGTTCAGGTCTTATCGGGGCCGGAGCCGGTATCGGTCTTATATTCTCTTCATTAATAGCATCTACAGCTAGAAACCCTCAAATAAGAGGACAATTATTCAGTTATGCTATCTTAGGATTTGCTTTAGCCGAAGCTACTGGATTATTCTCATTAATGATTGGTTTCTTATTATTATATTCATAAAAAAAAAAAATTGAAAAAAAAAATGAGACAAAAAAAAAATGATTTAAATAATTTAACCCCATTTTTTGATTTTAAATTCAAATTTAAATTGATTTTATACGAAAATTTTATTTAGTTTTAAAACTAAATAAAATTAAAACAAAGTCTAATAAATAATATATTAAAACAGATTTTTCTTGTTTAAGCTAAATTTTAAATCTTTTTTTATAAAAAATGTTAACAACTTTAAATATTACTTTTTTTGTTATTTTTGTTTGGATTAATAAATTATTAACTAATTCCTTTTTAGTTTTTTTAATTTTTCATAAAAATGAATATAATATTAATATTTAGAGTAAAAAAAAAAAGAATTAAAAAAAGACGATTGAAAAATAAAAAAAAAATGATTTATAATTTAATTAATAAAGGTTTTGATTTAAATGTGTTATTTTTAAATAAAATTTTAAATGATGCACCAGAACCTTGGCAAATTGGTTTCCAAGATAGTGCTGCTCCTGGATTTACAGGTATTGTTGAATTACACAATACTTTATTTTTTTATATAGTTATAATTTGTATTTCTGTATTTTGGATTTTAGGTACTATTACATATACTTACAGCTATAATAAAAATCCTATAGCACATAAATATCTTAATCACGGTAAAAATGTGCCGTTTCAAAAGTGTTTTTTTTAAATCTAATAATTTTATGTTAAATAAAATTTTTATTTGTTCTTACAGTACTTTACCCTCAAATAAAATTATTAATTGTGAACCGTACCCGATAAAAACATATGAAAATCCTTTTTTTTTATAAAAAAATTATAATTAAAGAAAATAAAGGTAAATCAGGTATTTATATGTGAACTAATAAATTTACAAATGATATTTATGTGGGACAATCTAAAGATTTATCCAAAAGATTTATTAAATATTTTAATTTTAGTTATCTAAAAAATAGAAATACTTTAAAAATAACTAGAACGTTAATTAAATATGGTTATTCTAATTTTTTTTTTTACTATTTTAGAATATTGCGATATTTCTAAGTTAAATCAAAGAGAACAATTTTATTTTGATAATTTAGAACCAAAGTATAATTTATTAAAAGTTACCGGTAGTTCTTTAAACCTTAAACATTCAGAATAAACTAAAGCTAAAATATGTAAAGCGTTAAAAGGAGTATATATGAAGGACATTTCTCCTTCGTTTGGTAAATATCAATCAGAAAAAACTAAAGAACTGATGAGTTAAAAAAAAGAAGGTGTAAATAACTCTTTATTTGGCGAATCTCAATCAGAAAAAACTAAAGAATTGATGAGACAAAAAACTTTAGGAAGAAAACAACCTGATGATACTTTATTAAAAATGACTTTAGCAAAAGGTAGTTCTGTTAATATTTATGAAAAATAAGATAAGAAAGGTTTTAAATTAATAGGTTTTTTTATTTCAATAAGAAAAGCTGCAAAATTTTTAGGTATAAGTAAAAGTACTGTAACGAGGTATAAAAATTAAGGTGAAATATTTAAAGATATATATAGATTTTCATCTCAATAATTTTAGATTTCAAAACCTATGAATATAAATTTCGCTATATGCTGGGAACTCCTTAAAGCTCTAAGTACTTTATAATAGTGATAATCCTAGAGATTGGACAATCAGCAGGAAACCAAATCTTTAACAAAATAAAGAGAGTAGGAACCTCAGAGATTATACGCGAAACATCCTTCTCCCAAAGGGAAATTATTAAATAAGGATGAAGATATAATCCGTTTAAATAGGAAACTATTTATTTTGATCGACATTAATTGAACTAATTTGGACTATAGTTCCTGCTCTAGTTTTAATTGCTATTGCTTTTCCTTCTTTCAGATTACTTTATTTATTAGATGAAGTAATTTCACCAACTATTACAATTAAAGTTACAGGTTTTTAAAAATGGCCTGAAATCATATATATTTAATAAAAAAAAAAGACACCTGGAATTTCATTTTAGGTCAAAACAACTTAATACAATCACCAAAAACACTTAATCTTTATAGGATCCAAATTTATTTTAAAAGGTACTTTTTAACAAAAAAACTTTACATAATGTTAGACTTAAACTCTTCTTTATATAAACCTAAAAATAAATTTTATACCTAATATAGAGCTATAAAGCTAATAGAACCGGATATTAAAGAGGTAATGTAATTTCTGTTATAACCGTTTTATTATTAGGAGAAGGGTAAGCAAAAAATATAACTGGAGAAGGAGTTAAATTTTATATTAGACAAAGTATTTTACACAAGAAATACTTAATTAGTTTATATTAAATATTTTCTTTAATAGAAAATAAATTTTTACCTTATACTATTTGCCTGTTACTATGTTTTAAAAATTAGGTTTATTTTCTAAATAAGTATAAGTCTATTATATTCTTTTTTAGTTTAACTATTTTATTTTTCATTTGTTTATTCAAACTAACTTAAGAGAAGGTGTGAAGTATTGTATTATTAAGTTCTTTTTACTTGCTTTATTACTTTTGTCTTTTTTATATTAAGATTAAGAATTTAACTAAACTAATTAAAAACACTGTTTTACCTTAATCTTATATAAATGATTAATTAATAAGCACAAATATATGATAGTCGTGAGAAATATTAATTTAATATCTCTCTAAGAATTTGACAGAATTCTTTAAGGAAAATAAACTATAAGTTATTTTTAATGTCTTATTTTTTTATGTTCCTTTGGCGACACTAGTGAAAACAGTTAAAATATTATTAAAATTTAATACCGTTTAAGAATACAAGACTGTCAGTAAATAAGTTTAGCTTGTTATATTGTTTATTGCAACAGACTGGGTCACTGGTGGGTGATATAAAAAAAATTTTTAATAGAATAAAAATATATTGCTTAATGTACAGTCGATTAGATAAATAAAATATTTTATTTATCTAGCATCAATGGTATTGGAGTTTTGAATATAGTGATTATGTTACTGAAAGTGGTGATCCTATTGAATTTGACTCTTACATGATACCTGAATCAGACTTAGAATTAGGTCAATTTAGACTATTAGATGTTGATAACAGAGTTGTTGTACCTGTTGATACACATATAAGATTAATTGTTACAGGTAAGACATCTTGCCCTTATTAAATTTAAATTTTATTAAATTTTAAATTTAATTCGAATCTCGCTATATGCTGGAAACCTCTAATATTTAATCTACCTATTTTTATAATATGCGTAACAAAGATTAAATTAACACAAAGAGCAATCAGCAGGAAACCAAATTATGATTCTTTACCTTGAGAGTAGGATCCTCAGAGACTACACGCGAGAAATCTTTTTTAAGATTAAGAAATAGTCCAAGTAAATATTATCAATTAATATAGAGAAAAAAAATAAAAGAAGAACGCAATATTCTTAGTTAATTGTAAACAAAGTTCTTGTAGCCAAATAGAAACAATCGGAAAAGACAATAATATAACTCTAAAAATTTAGTTCTCTATGGTTTTTATTTAGGGTCCACATTAGATATAGACAGGTTTTCAAAAACTTTACAAAACTTAATGGTTTTAACTCCGAATTTTTGTTCTGTAATAGGAGGTAAACTATTATTAGATGGTTGCTTAGAAAAACATAGTCTAAATTCTAATACTAGATTTAAATTTAAAAAATACATTGAACGAGCTTATTGTGTGCTTGTTTCCTTTCTGTCTCTTTATCCTTATTGTTCTAGTTTTCGGCATTTAACAAAAGCTAAACGGAAAGGGGAAATTACTATGACTTACAATTTAATACATTATATTTACCTTGTTTTAATGAGTTATTTAAACTATTTTATAGAGAAGAAAAATGTAATCCCAGATAACATTTATGATTTATTAACTCCCATTGCTATAACTCATTGGGTTACGGGCGATGGAGCTGTTTTAAACAAAGGATTAGTCTTGTGTACAGGTAGTTATTCCAATCAGGAAGTATAACAGACCTGGAATATATATTATAAGAAAGCATGCCTAAACTACAAGCTTTAGTAAAACTGTATATTTTGTCTCCACTGTTGTATAAAATTTCCCTTTCACATTAGTAAAAATAAAATAATTAATAATATTTACTTGGCCGATGTAATTCATGATTACGCTATACCTTCATTAGGTTTAAAAATAGATGCTTGTCCAGGTAGATTAAATCAAGTTTCTTTATTAACAGAACGAACAGGAGTTTTCTATGGTCAATGTTCTGAAATTTGTGGGGTATATCACGGGTTTATGCCTACTGCAATAGAAGCAGTTTCTGTAGAAAATTATTTAAGCTTCCTAGATTCTCTTTAATTCAAATTTTAAAAACAAATTTAAATTTATTTCTATTAACCCTTATTATTGTTATGTTTTTTATATACTGATTTTAATTTACAAATAAAAAAAAAAATTTTTTTTTTATTTTAATACAAAATTTAATAATATAATTTAATTTATTATTTATTTTTTACTAATTGTTTCAATTTATATATCATTTATATTTTAGATGTCAACAGCTTTATTTTATGTAAATAAGTAATATCTACTTATTTTACTTGTATTTATTTATCTTTAAAAAATAAATTTTAAATATAATAGATGTAATATAAAAAATGAAATCTTTAATTTAAAGATAGAACAAAGAAATAAATTATAATTAGTCTTTGTGTTTTATAACTATATTGAACTAAAACTCAAACAATATTAAATACTGATAATTTATATAAATATCTTATCTAGATCTCTATCTTTCTTTTTTTAGTAAAATTTAAAATTGTAAAATAAAAACTTAAAATTGACATAAAAGAGGTACTTTATGTTAATTATTAATTATAAAACCTTTTTGTACAATGTTTAATTTAAAAACAGAACCAAAAGGGCAGGTGATCCGATTGGTAATGGTGGTTCTCTGTAAAAGAATTGGTTTTTAACCGTAAAAGGTTCGATTCCTTTACTGCTCAAAAAAAGACTGTAGCATAATCGGTTAATGCAGTTCGCTCATAATGGATATTATAAGGGTTCAATTCCCTTCGGTCTTATCTCGCTAAAAAAACAATTAAAATGGAAAGTTTTTTATTTAAAAATTTTTATCTTTATATTACTTAAAAATATAACACTTTTTTTATTAACTGTATTAACTATATATTATGTATTTATTTATTTTATAAAGTTTATATTGTATAAAAAAAACAGTGTGTTTTCACATAAAAGAGTATAACTTAAAATTTTAAATGATAGAAGACAAACTGGCTTGTCACTCCCTTTGGGTGGGAGAGCTTGCGTGTTCGAGTCGCGCCTATCATAAACCTTTCGTAAAAAACTAAAAACCTTTTATATTTAACATCTATACAGAGTATATATAAAAAAAATGAAAGGCAAAAAATTGTATTTTGAAAAGTTTAAAAATACAAAAACAGGTATCATGGCAGAGTGGTTATTGCGGGGTACTGTTAATACCTTTTTCCAGAGGTTCAATTCCTCTTGATGCCTATTTTTATTTACTAAAAATATAATTATCAATTCTAGATTTTGCATTATAAAACAAATTATATTAAATATAAATTAAAACAAAAATGAAATTAAGGTAATAATATTTTTAAAAGTGAATAATATTTTAATAAAATTAAAAATTAAAAAAGGGTATTTGGTCGAGTCTGGTTTATGGCACTCGTCTTGAAAACGAGAACTTTTTATAGAAGTCGTGAGTTCAAATCTCACAGTGCCCGAATTTAAAAATATAAATAATTTTAATAAATTAAATTATGAAAATGTAAAGCCTGTAATTTAAGGGTAGAATAGTTTTTTGATGGAAAACAGGTAGAAGTTCGAGTCTTCTTGGGCTTAAAAATATAGAAAATTAAAATAATTATTAGTATTTTTTATTTTCTAACAGAATAATTTAATTTATATTTATTTAATAAATTAAAACTATTAAAATTAAAATATTTTTATAAAACACAATGACTAGCACAAAACAGTTATACCTTTAAGAAATTAAATTAAATCTTATTTCTTAAGTAGAATAACTAAAAAATGAAATTAAATTTTAAATAATAACCAATTATATAATCTAAATTTTTTTAACAAAAATAATTAAATAAAATTTTTGTTATTATTTTTATATTTTTTTTATTAGGGCTTAAATTTTTAATATTTATCCCTATTTTACTTTAACTCTTATGAAATTTTTTATTTAAATAAATAAAACTTTTTATAAAATTTTATTAATTAGATTACTATTAATTTTATTATTTATATTATATATATATACACAAGCCTTTTTAGCTTAATCTAAGGTATTTAAAACTATATTAAAATAATCCCTACTAAAAACCCTTAAGGGGCTATCTATTTACTATAGTATTTAGTTTTTTTCTCTTTTGGTTTTGCAAATTAAATATTAGCAACTGCTATTTTCAATTAAAAACTGTTTTAAAATTTAACTGAGTAAAACCTAACTAAAATAAAAGTTTTAGTAGTAAAGACGGTATCGGAAAATTGGAATATAATTAACGAAATAACAATTAGTAAACATATGAGAATATTAAAGTCACAATCCATTTTAAGGTTAGCTAATTCTTATTTGATAGATTCGCCTCAGCCTGCAAATATTAGTTATTTGTGGAATTTTGGTTCATTATTAGGACTTTGTTTAGTAATACAAATTTTAACGGGAGTATTTCTTGCTATGCATTATACACCACATATAGATTTAGCATTTAATTCTGTAGAACATATAATATCTCTATAATGTGTTCTTTAAACTTTGCTATGTGCTTGGAACTCCTAAAGACTTGGATACTAATTTTGAAACAAAAATAGTAATAATTTCAAGTATATTATAATGGACAATTAGCAGGAAAATAAATCATAAAATTAAATATAGATTTAAAATCCTCAGAGACTAAAACGCAAAGCCTTAATTTACTTCAGTAACTTTGGATTTTATTTTACTAAAAAAAAGTGAATGTTGTGAAAAAGTGAAGACAGAGTCCTATAAATAATAGAAATGTTATTTAATGAAATAGATTAAAATATTAATACCTTTTCAATCTTTTTTTTTCTTCGTTTAATACTAAAACAAATACTATATTTATAAATTCTTTAACTCTAAACACTAATTTAAAAATGTGAATAAAAACTGGTTAGACTGGTTTGTAGATTTTAAAGATGCAGAAGGTTGTTTGTCTATTGTAAAAATAAAAGAAAAGGGAGAAAAATTTTTAATTTATTCTATTTAACTTTATGACTTTAAATAATATAAAGATCATAAAGTTAATAATTAGATTATGAGAGATGTAAACGCTGGTTATATATTAAGATATACTCATGCAAATGTAGCTTCATTTTTCTTTATTTTTGTTTATGCTCAAATGATAAAAATTTATTTTAACAATAAGTTTAATGTATTAAAATTAAATAAAAAGACTAATAATAGGTCTACGTTTACTTTTTTAGATTTTTTTAAGAATGATATGTTAGATCAATTTTTAACTATATTTAAACCTGTACAAAACTCTTTAAGTTTAATTAATAACAGCACAAAAAGATTAAATTACGATAAAGAGTTTCTTCAATGGTTTATTGGTTTTACAGATGCAGAGGGCTCTTTTTGGATTAATATTAAAAATAATAGTGAAGTACATTTTGTTTTTCAAATTACTCTTCATATAGAAGATTCCGCTGTATTATATCTTATTAGAAATAAGTTGGGGATAGGTATAGTTTCTATTCAGGGTAAAACTTGTAGTTATAGGGTACACGCTTTTCAAACAATAGTAGAAACACTAATACCAATATTTGATAAATATCCTCTATTGACTCACAATCAATTAAATTATAAAGATTGGAGAGAAGCTATATTTTTGAAAAAAGTAGCTAAAGAAAAAGGTCATAAAATAGATAAAGATATTTACAATAATATACTTAAACTTAAAACCCGTATAAATAGTTTAAGGGCTAGTTACGATGGTTACAACTTAACTAAAGATATGATTAATAAATATTGGTTATTAGGTTTTGTAGAAGGAGATGGTTCTTTTTATTTTACTAACTCTAAAGCAGTTTTTTCAATAACTCAAAAAGATAAACAAGTATTAGAGGCTATAGCTACATTCCTACAAAATATAAAAATTTATCCTATTTACAGTGACTTGGTTGTACCAAGTAAACCTAAGTGTAGTATAAATAGTAAAACTAAAGCTTCTCAATTGTTGATTACTGACACAGATGTACTTTTTCAATATATATTTCCTTTTTTCAATGAGTTAACTTTTTTAAGTAGAAAAGGTGTTGATTTTAAAATATGGAGCTTAGGTTTATTTTTAATAGTACATGGTTACCACCAAACACCTCAAGGTAAAACAATATTACTAAAATTATCTAATAATATGAATTCAAAAAGATTTTTTTCAAATGTCACAGATTTTTTAGACATTGAGGAAATACAATCTCTTTTTAAGACTAAACCTATTTTTGATATTCATTCTGGAAAAAATCATTTTACTTTAGCGAAAGTTTTTGCTTTACAAAAAGGAAGTAGAAAAGGGTATAAAGTATATATATATATAAATGGGAAAGAAATACCAGGATCACCTTTTCATAGTTACAGAGAAGGTAGTAAAGCGATAGGTGCAATTTCAGTAAGTAACATCGAAAACTATATTGATACAAATAAAGTTTTCAAAGGTAAATATACTTTATACTCAAGACCTATTAGTCAATTTAACTCAGATTAATTTAATAGCTTATTGTTATTAAATTTTTGTGGGCCTATTTATATTAATTTCTACTAAATTATGTAAATAGATATTAACTGTTTGCTGAAATACCCTTAAGCTTTAAGTACTTAAATTGCTTTAATAGACAATTAGTGAAAATCTTAAAATTTTTTATTAAAAAAAAAGGGGCAATCAGCAGGAAACCAGACTATTTATTTTGTTTACAATAGTAGTAGGATCCTCAACGATCACACGTTAATGTTTTTTAATTAATGTTAATTATATAAGAAAGTAGTTTAATTCAATATTAATTAAGAATATGATATGATCTAAACTTAATCGAAAGGTTAAGATATAATCCTTATTTTTAATTCTCTAAAGGATTATTTTTTTTTGATATTTCATAAAATATCAAAAAAACAAATATTTATTGCACATTGCTAGAGGATTATTTTATAGTTCATATAAAACACCTAGAACTTTAGTATGGACAATCGGAGTTATTATTTTTATAGTTATGATAGCTACCGCTTTCCTGGGTTATAAAGATAGCCCAAAATGGTCTAAATTTAATATTAATAATCAGAAATTATTAAAATATAAAACCAAAAAAATTGTTATTGTAAATAACAATAGACTATTTATTCAAAAAAGAAATATTTCTAATATTACTAATTTATTAAGCTATACACCTTTGTCTAAGGATTTAAAGATAAATTTAAATGACAAATCTAAGGTTTTAGTTAATTTTATTTTAGAACATAAATTAACTCCTGTATATTCATATGAAGATTTACATTTAAATGAAACAAAAAATAAAATTCTGAGAGAAACTAAAGGTCTTAGTGGTATTTATTTAGTTTTAAACAAGGTTACTTTAGATTATTATATCGGTTCGGCTTCAACAGGTAGATTTTTTGCAAGATTTTCTAATCATTTAATATATTTTAGAGGAAGTAAAGTTGTAAAATTTGCAGTTCGAAAATATAAACTATCTAACTTTGCATTTTTAATTTTAGAATTGTTTCCTGAAATAGTTAATAAAGAAAATAATAAAAAATTAATAGATAGAGAAGATTTTTATTTAAAAACTTTATTACCTAATTATAATATTTTAACTGAGGCTGGCTCTAGCTTTGGTTATAAACATACAGAAATAGATAGAATCAAAATGAAAACTAATTATAGTTTAGAACGTCGTATTAAAATAGGTAATTTAAATAAAGGTAAAAATCTCTCAATTGAAACTAGAAAAAAAATGAGAGAAAAAGCCTTATCTAGAGATAGAACAAAAATAAATTTATCTGAAAAATCTATATTAAATAAGAAACAAAATTCTAAATCTTTAATCTTGTTTAATTTAGATTTAACTATTTTTGGGGAATTTAAAAGTCTAACCGAGGCAGCTAAAGCTATAAATTGTAACGTCAAAACAATTAGAAGAGCTTTAACTACTGAAAAAAAAATATTAAAAAGACGATTTATTGTTAAATATATTAATAAATAGAATAAAAATTTAAATTTAGACTATAGTCCCACAAGTATTAATTTCTATGCAATTTCTAGAAAAAAATAGAATTAAAGTGGAATAACCGACAGGTTTATTAAAGAAATTTAATTTCTTTGGCAATATTAGTGAAAACGATCAAAAATTTTAATTCTAATTAAAGTAGAGATCGTCGGTTATCTAGATAATCGCTACAGACTGGGTCACTAATGGGTATCTGAAATGATATTTATTGCACAGTCGAAACTTGATAGTCTCACTTTGACTATTAGAATATACGAAATCAAAGTTATTCTGCTTTTTCTTTATATTTAAACTAAAAATTTTTAAGCTTTAAAGAAAAAGTAAGTTTGTATGTTTTACCTTACGGACAGATGTCGCTGTGGGGTAAACTTCTTTTTTTTATTGTTAATTCTCAAAATTTATTTTTTTTTATACCTATTACTATAAAAAGAAATTTACAATTATCAAGTTCTTATTTTAATAATACTAATCGTTTAGATTCTATATTTGACGATAAGGATATATGTAAATTAATAGAAAAATTCGTTGGCATTCTGGATGGCGATGGTTATTTTGATATAGGGCCTCAAAAACAATATAATAAAAATACAAATAATAAACCTAAATCAACTATTAGAATAAGATTGGGAATTAATTTACAATTTAAAGATAAAGACTTATTAAATTTGATAGTTAATAAATTAGGTGTAGGTAAAATTGACTATTCTAAAACTAAAAACCAATATAGATTAATTATATATAAAAAAGATATATTAAATATTATTTATCCTTATTTAAACTTTAAAAATATTAATTTTCTATCTTACAATAGAAGAAAACAATTTTTTTTATTTAAATATATCATAGAAAATAATATTAAACATTGGGAAAATCTAAATTTACAAGAAATTGATAACTTATTTAATAGTGTAAATAAAAATTTAGATTTTTCAGAAATAATAAAATTACCTTATTTTTATAATTGGTTAGTAGGTTTTACCGTAGCTGAGGGTAGTTTTCATATTAAATCTAAAGGTACAGCTCATTTTTCAATAGTGCAATCTGGGATAGAGAATTACCATCTTATTAAAGCTATTCACTATTTTATTAAAGGTAAAGAATCATTTAATCATCAAATTAAACCAGAAAACTCTAACGTTTATCGAATATCTTTCTCTTCAAAAAAAGATCTAAATTTTATTGTAAATTTTTTTGAAAATAACAAATTATTAGGCTTAAAAAACTTACAGTTTGAAAATTGGAAACAAATTATTACAAATATAAACAAAATTAAAACTATTTCTAATAGTATAAGTTATAATAACAAAAATAGTAATAATGATAATAATGACATTAACAATAATAATAATGCCCGAAATGTTGAAATGACTAAATTAAAAACTAATATAACAGAGACTATTAATTCTAATACCAATAAAGTGTGTAATCAATAATTCTTATTTACATTTAATTTATGGTTTATTATTAGGAGAAAGTTTTATTTTTAAAAGTAAAAAAACCCTAAAACTAAAAATAAAAATAGAAGATAAACATATTTTATATATGAAACATATTCATAATATATTTTATAAATTAGGTTATTGTCCAGAAAACTTACCTAAAATTAATACCAGTTTAATTAAGAAAGGTAAATTAAATAAAATAATGATTTTACAAACATATGATAAGAATAATAATTTAACTTTATATAATAAATGGTACCTAAATAATACCCATAAAAATATTCCTTATGATTTTAGGGTTTATTTTAATGAAGAGTCTTTGGCTTTTTGGTTAATGAACGAAGGTATTATAAGCAATAAAAATTTATATGTAAGTGTAAAACAATTTAATAAAAAAGAAATTAACAATTTAATTCGTTTTTTGGAAAATAGATTTAAATTAGAAAAAATTTTTGTTAACAATAACTTCTTAGAGTTTAATTCTAATAACATTATAAAAATAAAACAAAATATAAAATCTTATATTTTTCCTTCTATGAAATTTAAATTTATGATTTAATTTTGTATATATCTTGTTATATGTCCTTTAGTTGTTTTAATATAGTCTTATTATTTCATTAATAATATGTAATATCTAAATAAAAATATTAATTACAATAAGGCAACATAATTGAAAACAGGTCAAAAGCATGTTCCTTTGTTAAGACCGTGGGTATTTTAGAATATCTCGACAGAGTGGATCAATTATGGGTATCTGAAATGATATTTAATGTGCACTCGAAGTTTATACTGATTAAACAGTATCCAAGGCTTTAACAAACAACAAATTTTAAACATCAACAAAAAAGTTAAAGTACAGGATTTTAATTAAAGGAAATTTTCCTCTTATTATTTTACGTTTAATAATAAGAGGAAAAGATCTAATTTGAGATCATTAATTAAATTATTTAAAACTTGGCTACAGTAATTACTAACTTATTAAGTGCTATTCCATTTTTTGGACAAGATTTAGTTGAGTCAAACTATAGTTTTGCTACAGTATTTTTAACAACGTGTGGTAATACAATTGTTAAAAACAGTGTTTTAACGGTGTTACCAACAGTAGGTACAATTAGCATACATGCATTGAAAAAAGGTAAACAATTAAGATTAGATAAAAAGGAATATCTATTAATTCCTTATCAGTTTGTATCTTTTTTAGTTGGTTTAATTGACGGAGTTGGTTATATTCAAATAGCTAAAACATCTAAAGGATTTATAGCGGTCAGAATGGTAATCGGCTTAAGTTTAGAAGATTTATCTACTTTAGAATATATTCATTCAGTTTTAAAATTAGGAAAAATAAGAATATACAGAGATCATCTAAACCCAAATTGTAAATTAATAATTAATAAAACAGATATACAAGAAGTTTTATTTCCATTATTAATACATCACAATATATTTTTTCTAACTAAAACCAGAAAAGAACAATTTGATTTAGCTATGCACATCTTTAAAAACAATTTAAAATCTTATTCTGATATACCGAACGTTAACAATATATATTCATCATTTAAATTACCTAATACAGCTTCAGATTATCTTAAATTAGGGTTTTTTAAAAACTGGTTAGTTGGGTTTACAAATGTTGAAGCTTCTTTTTTTATAAAAAAAAATAAAGATGGATGTTTTCAATTAAAACAACGAATTCATGTCCAGTTGTTTGAAGCGTTTAAACTTTTATTTGAGACTAAACGTAAAATTAGTTTTGAAAAAAACATATTTGTTCAATTTTCCGTTTGTTCTAAAAGCGAGATACAAAAAGTAATTAATTTTTTTTCGTTTTCAGGTTTACATCCTTTAATAGGATTGAAAAGTATTCAATACTTTAAATGGTTATCTGATTTACAAAATAGTTATCGTTATAAAAATCTTAATTTTCCTAAATAAATTTTTATTGCATTTTACCTGCAAAAAGTACTAGGTTGTTAAATTTTACTTTGTTTCAAAAACTGGCTCCTTAAAACAGTAATGTTTTAGTGGCAAATGGGGAGAATTGCAAGAACGTCTTAATTAATTAGCCCACTTATTATTCCATTTGTTTGGCTCGGTTTTAATAAGTTTAATTTAGATTACTTGCAGCGGAGCTTGATTCGGTATTAATTTAAATAAACTTTTGTCCTAAAAAATGAGAATTTTTATTTAAATAAAAGTGTCAAGAACGTTCAACGACTAACGAGTGAGTAATACCAACAATAAGCTCGACACGAGAACCCCACAACCTAGAAATTAGGTTGAAGACATAGTCTAAACACCGTTAACTGGTGAAGATAAAATTTAAATTTTTTTATCATTAATTTTTTGTAGTTTGGGGAGGTTTCAGTGTTAATAATGCAACTCTGAATAGATTTTTCTCATTACATTTCTTATTACCATTCTTGCTAGCAGGTTTAGTAGTAGCACATTTTATAGCTCTTCATGTTCATGGTTCAAACAATCCTATAGGTATTTCAAATAATGGAGATAGAATACCAATGCATCCTTACTTTGTATTTAAAGATTTAATAACTGTTTTTACATTTTTCTTAGTTTTATCAATTATGGTTTTCTATTATCCTAATGTATTAGGTCACAGCGATAACTATATCCCAGCTAATCCAATGAGCACTCCTAGTTCTATTGTACCTGAATGGTATCTGTTACCATTTTATGCTATTTTAAGATCTATACCCAATAAACTATTAGGAGTTATAGCAATGTTTGGGTCTTTGCTAATTCTATTAGTTTTACCTATTACAGATTTATCTGTTATCAGAGGTAGTCAATTTAGACCTTTAATGAAATTAGCTCATTGGTTCTTTATAGTTAATTTCTTTATTTTAATGTGGATAGGTGCTTGTCATCCTACAACACCATACTTAGAAATAGGGCAAGTAGCTACTATATTCTACTTCTCATGGTTTTTAATCATTGTACCTTCAATTGGAGTAATAGAAAATACTGCTTTTGAAGTAGCAACTGAAAAAAAATATCAGTTTTCCAAATAATAGTTCAACTCTAATTATTACGAATAAATTTAGGTTATCCCTAAGTTATTTAATTTGTATTACAAAACAATATTTTAATTATAATAATCTATCTTCTAAAAATAAAATTGAAAAAAAGAAAACAGTGCTGATTCAAATATTTGATGAAAAATCTAATCCTTTTTCTACTCTTACGACTTATGAGTTAGTAGCTTCTTTCTTTAACGTTTCTTTAAAAACTGTTCAAAGAAGATTAAAAACAGGTTATTATTAGATGATAAAAAATATACAATTAAACGAGTTTAGTAAAATAAAAATTTTTATATTTTTATTTATAATTTAAATAAGGGTTATTAATATTTATTTATTTGCAAACCATAGTAATTAAGGTTATTCACCTTATTTAGAAAGAGGAAAAATGTATACTGTTTTCTTTTTTGCGTGGTTCTTGGTTTTAGTTCCAACAATAAGAATTTTAGAACACACAGCATTCAATATCGCAAACGTTAAAAATAATTTAACTATATAAAATATAGTTAAAACAAAATAATTATGAAAAAAAAAAATTCTTTTTATCTCTTAAAATTATTTAAAGAAAAAAAAGAATAGTTCTATTGAACTATTTTAAGTAGAAAAAAATAACTTAAAATAGTACTTACTAGATTTAATCTTATCACAAGCAGTCAACCAGAGTTGAATTAACTCTTAATCTTAAAAAAAAATTTTTTTTTATATTAAAAAGAATTAAGAGGGGAAATTATTTAGCGTAATTTATTTATAATTTATTATTATAAAATTTAAGTAATAAATAAAAATATAGTCCAGCTCTAATTATTGCTTTGTTACATATAATTTATTTTTAATATTTTTATTTAAGATAATTAAGTCAAATAAATAATTATTGATATAAAATATATAAAAAAAAAAGAATAATAAACTGATCGATTTTGAAAAATCATAAAGAATAAAGTAAACAATGACAAAAAAGTAAATATACTCTAAATAATGTGTTGGCGTCATATGAAAAAATATATCTATAAAAATATTTTTTATAAAATAAAAAAAAAAAACAAAAACAAAAAAAAATATGAATATAAATTTAATTAGACAAAGATATCAAACTCATCCTTATCACTTAGTAGACCCTTCTCCTTGGCCCATAGCTTCAAGTTTTGCACTATTAGTGTTAACTTTATCTGCTGTAATGTATATGCATGGAATTAATTATGGAGGTTATTTTTTAAACTTAGGGGTTATATTACTTAGTACAGCAATGGCTCTATGGCTTAGAGATGTTGTAATAGAAGGTACTTATTTAGGTAGTCACACTGAACAAGTAAAAAGAGGTTTAACTATAGGTTTTACTCTTTTTATTATAAGTGAAGTAATGGCTTTCTTCTCTGTATTTTGGGCATATTTCCACTCCAGTTTAGTTCCAGCTGTTGAAATTGGTGGGGTTTGGCCTCCTTTAGGAATACAAGTATTAGACCCATTTGCTATACCTTTACTTAATACTATTTTATTATTATCTTCAGGGGCTTTTATTACATATGCTCACCATGCTATAATTAAAGGCAATAGAAGAAGCACAATTTTAGGTTTTATCTTAACTTTATTGTTTGCAACATTATTCACAGGTTTACAGGGATATGAATATAGTGAAGCCGGATTTACTATAGCTGATTCTGTATATGGAACAGTATTTTTTGCTTCTACTGGTCTTCACGGATTACATGTTATAATTGGTACAATATTTATAGGTGTACAATTTATTAGAATATTAAATCACCATGTTACTACAACTCATCATGTAGGTCTTGAATCTGCAATTGCCTATTGGCATTTCGTAGATGTTGTTTGGCTATTCTTGTATGCATTTGTGTACTTATGGTCAGCACCTAATTTATAATAAAAAAAATTTTTTTTTGTTAATTAAATTATATTTTAATAATTATAACTATAATTATTTTATTTTATTAAACCCTATAAAAATTTAATAAATTTATGTTTATTAATTAAACTAAATTTAAATTTATAATTAAAAATTAAAACCCCCTATATAAAACACATCAGTATCTAAATCTCATTCGAGCACCTTTGTGCGAGGCTTGCTTATTAAATAAGCTTGTTTGTAATCTATCCTTCTACTAACAATAAATATGAAATTCTAAATTTAATTAAACTATCGTATTTATTAAAGGTTTATTAACTAATAAAATAATAGATAAACAAACTAACAAAAAAATTTTTTTTTAGTTTGTTTTAATTTAAACTGAAAGTAGAAAATATAGTATGAGAACTAAAAATATAAAACAAATATGAATATTTCTAATTTAATGTTTATAAATTCCCCTCTTGAACAATTCGAAGTAACTAATTTAATAGGTTTAAATGCTCCTATTTTAGGTTATTTAAATTTCACTTTAACTAATTTGGCTTTATACTGTTTTTTAGTTCTAATCTTAGTTCTTAGTTTACATTTAATAGCTAATAACAATACAAAATTAGTTCCTTCTAAATGGTCTATAGCGCTAGAAAGTTCTTTTGCCAGTGTAAATTCATTAGTAAGAGATCAAGTAGGTAGTGCAAATGAAATCTATTTACCTTTCATTTATTCTTTATTTTTTTTTGTGCTAATAGCAAATTTAATTGGTAATGTTCCATATTCTTACACTGTTACAACTTCTATAATAGTTACACTTGGTTTATCCTTTACTATATTAATAGGTGTTACAATATTAGGGTTATTTATTCATAAAATAAGATTCTTTGCTTTTTTCATACCTTCTGGAACACCATTAGCTTTAGTTCCTTTATTAGTGTTAATTGAATTATTAAGTTATAGTGCCCGAGCTTTCAGTTTAGGAATTCGACTATTTGCTAATTTATGTGCAGGGCACACATTAATGAAAATCTTGTCAACATTCCTATATCAAATGTTTGCAAGTAGCTTATTAGTAGCTGTATTAACTATAATTCCTTTCGCAGTATTCTTAGCAATTATGGGTCTAGAATTAGCTGTATCATTTATTCAAGCATATGTATTTTCAATACTTACTTGCTCATACATCAAAGACGCAATAGAATTGCACTAAAAAAAATAATTAAAATAACTCAAAAAAAAATAAAGGTAGGTATAAATTTTTATAACCTTGAAAAAAAATTTTTTTTTGTTATTTTATAATTTTTAATAACACATCTTTATAAAAAAAAAAATATATATATAAAATTATAACAACAATTAATTTTTATACAAATATATTAATATTAAATATTTTATTTTAACTTAATAAAATTAAAATAAAACTTAGCAATTAAAAGTCAAAATAAAAATTAAATTTAAATTAACTTATTAAATAATAAAACTTTTAATCAGATTATAAATATAAAAATAGTGCTGTGCCTATTTTTATAGATAATATTTATCTTAAAATAAGAAAAAAAAAAATATAAAAAAAAACTAAAAATGAAATTTACCTAGACCTTGCTTAATCAAGGCTAATAAAGTGTTAAGTATTTACTTTTGATCTGTTATATTTAACAAAAAAGTCAAAAAAGTAAATTATACTTAATTGTTCTTTATTACAATTTTTAATATTATCATTAGAAAAAGACTTTCTATTTATTAAAGTTGTAAATAAGAGTAAATAAATATACTGAAGATTTGGATATATTATTGTTTCATTTTTCTCTATTATTTTTTTATTTGATTTATATTTATTAATATAAAAATTTAACCTTTATAATTACAAAAATTATAATATAAACAAATACTATATTAGTAAAAATATAAAATTTAAGTCAAAATTTAAAATTTTTAGTTAAAAATATACATTTTTGAATATACTCTGATATGCGGGATGCTTAGGTATATTTAATTTACTTGATCTTTATTTTTATTATTTAAATGCTAATAAAGGTTTTTTTAAAGCTAAAAAAAGCATAAAGATAAGAAAAAAAAAGATAAAAGAACAACAAATAACACACCCCTTTAAGGGCCGGTCAAATGGAAAAAAAAAAATTTTTTTTAATTAAAAAAACAAAAATGACAAATAACACAAATTTTATAACTTTATTTAATATCTCATTTAGCTTATTAGATGTGATAATAGTATTAGTACCTATATTATTAGCCATAGCATTTATGACTATAATAGAAAGAAAACAATTAGCTGCTCACCAACGACGAGTAGGCCCTAATTATGTAGGTAAAGGAAAGAAACCTTCAAAAGATTAATGTCAAACAAAAATTTTTCATAGCTTTAAACCTAGATTAAGTATTAAAAATAACGATGATTTAATTAAAGTTCAATATAAAAATAGAATAGCTCCTGTTAATTTATTTGATTTAGAGGTTGTAGATACTTGTAAAAACATTACTTCTACTGAACAAAGATCTTTAATTTTTAATAAGTATAATAATAAAGGTGGTATTTATTTGATCCAATTTAAAGAAGATTTAAGTGTTTATTATATAGGAAGAGCCTAAATTTTTAAAATTAGATTACAGATTCATTTAAAAACGAGAGTAAAAGACAAATTCCATTTATTTGCTAATTTAGTAGGCAGGGATAAATTCAATTTTACTATAATTGATATTTGTGATCTTAATGTTCAACCTGAAAGAGAAAATTTCTATTTACAAAAATTATTTCCCTTTATTGAATATTGTGTTAAAAAGTAATTTTAGTTATTTTAAAATATATGATACTTTATATGGTAAATTAAAAGAGAAAAAAAAAATTAGAATTTGATAATAAACATATTGGGATACCTATATTTGTTTATATCTATTTAAAAGGTCAAATAAGTAAAGATTTTGTTAAGTCTGATAGTATTAATACTCTAAGTAAAGAGATAAATGTATCTAGAGAGACCATCAAAAGATATCTAAATACAAATGTGCCTTATAGTAACAACTTGTTTTTTACTGAGGCTGTAAGTGATTTTTATTTTATTAATGGTTTAAAATGTGAAGCGATTAAAGAACTCAAACTTCAAAGTAATTTACCTAATAAAGTTTTAGCTTATAACGTTAAAGGTGAAATATTACATTTTAATTCTAAAGAAGCTGGTGCGAGTTTTTTTAATGTACAATCTATAACTATCAGAAACCATATAGATAGCTGGATTATAGGTGGTATTAACGGTTACTATTTGTTTAGTAAAGAACTAACTAAAACTCAAACAGAAAAACTTTTGAATTTGTCTAGTTTAAGAAAAATTAATAATTGCGAGGTTTGGGTATATGATGCAAAAAAATCCAGATTCTCTTTACGGTACATTTAATAGTTTGCAAAAAGCAGCATACCATTTTAATGTAGACTATAGATCAATATTAAGACTTTTAGATACAAATAAAGCTAGTATTAAAAATGATAGTTTAGTTTTATTCTTTTCTAAACAATTTACCTCAGAAGATATAAAATAAATTAAAATAGAAAATATAAAAAATGAAACTATTAAATTAAGGGTTTATAAAAAAAACCAATAACGAATTAGTTTTAATTAGTCCTAATAAACCAACCTTTAATTCTAAAAATTTTGCAGCTAAAGAATTAAAAATAAGTTACAAAACTATAACTCAATATTTAGACACAAATAAACCTTATAAGGAGTTATTTTTTTATAGTAATAAACTTTAAAGATATTAGACATATTCTTTTGGAGCTCCGAAAAGGCGTAAGAACCCTTTTTAGCCTCCGTGTGGAAGTGAACCTTCTGCTATAATCATCAAATTGCGGGAAACCCTTAAAGCTATTTTAACTAAGTAAGAATTGTAATATTTTTATGGCACAGGTAATGACTCGTGGTATAGTAAAATCAAAATAGATGTACGAAAGGAAATAGGAAATCCGCAGCCAAGTACCATATCCTGCTTTGCCTTGTACCGTTGTACAAGTATAATTAAATTTATATGGTATGCTGTTCATCGACTAAAAGGTGGTTAGCTGTATAAAATTAGCTTAAGATATAGTCAGACCCTATTCGAAAGAGTAAAAATTTTATAATATAAACATTATTATAATATAAATGGATAGTTAAATATAAACTATTTAGGGAGAACGTCTTCTAACTCTGCCTGTTTTAAATTAAAATTAAATGGCTAAAGGAAGATAATTCGTATTTTGGGGTTCTTCAACCTTTTTCTGACGCTTTAAAACTTATAGTAAAGGAAACAATAATTCCTTCTCAATCTAATAAAATTTTATTTTATTTAGCTCCAGTTTCAACATTAGTTTTTAGTTTGTTAGGTTGATTTCACCTCGGCCTAATTAAAATTTCACCATATGCTGGAACATTCGAATCCTAGAATACTCCTCACCCCCCGCTTACTATTTTTTTTGCGGTCTTATGCACAGTAAAAAATTCAAAGGTGGCATTAAAGAATAATCAGCAGGAAACCAAATATTATATAAAAAAAAAATAAAAGTAGGATCCTCAGAGACTACGCGTGAAATAATGTAAGTTAATATAAATCTTATATCGTTATTTAACTTTATATTAAAGATATAGTCCAAAATAATAAAATATAATTATAGTTAAGTTAGGTATATTAATCAAAATAACAACATTAAATTATAAAGGTGAAACAATTACATATTTACTTTATTTTCCTAATTTTTACAATAAAAATCTTTCTTTAGTCCTCCTAAAAAATGACTTATTTCAAAATAATGAATTATCATTAATTTCTTTAAGTACTATAATTAGATCTAAAGAGACAAAATTAAATGTAAGATCTAAAACACCTCCTGCTCCAGAACTTTTCAAAAAGATGTCATATTTGGTTCAATGTTAGGTGATTTGACCGCAGAACGTACTCATATTAAAGGTAATACAAGGTTACGATTTTATATGTCTTTAAAAAACAAAGATTTTATTTCTCATTTATATGATATTTTTAAATCTTATGTTAAAACTGGACCTAAAGTGATTAACAGAAAATTAAATATATTAACTAAAAATATACATGCTGATATTTGTTTTTCTACTTTGAAGTACCCTACGTTTAATTGGATTATAGAAGATTTTTATATTAAAGTTAACAATAATAATATAAAAATTGTACCTAAAAATAGTTTTGATAAACTAACTGCAGTATCTTTAGCTTTTTGGATTTTGGATGATGGTTCATTTAATTATTTTAAAGGTTATTTAACGCTTTGTACAGATTCATTCTTATTCTAAAAAAGATGTTTTATATTTAATTTCAATATTAAGAGATAAGTTCTTTTTATCTTGTGGGTTAATAAATCATAAAAAAACCAAAAGTGGTTTAAATACATATAGAATAAGAATTAACAAAAAATCAATACCTTTTTTAATTGAAATAACAAAACCTTATTTTATTCCAAGCTTGCTTTAGAAATTAGGTTTCAAATAAAGTAAATTTAGACCTTTATTAATTAATGTAAATTATTTTTTACTTTAAATTTTTTTAATCTTATTATATTTAAGATTATAAATTTTATTAACTATATTTACTATAAATAATTTGTGGGGTGTAATACCTTTTGGACAGGGTTTAGCTTTATCTGATTTTTCGTTAGGTGTTCTATACTCCTTAGCTTTATCTTCATTAGGTGTATACGGTATTTTATTTAGTGGATGGTCTGCCAATTCTAAATATGCTTTTTTAGGTTCTTTACGATCAACAGCAAGTATGATTAGTTATGAGTTAATATTAAGCTCTGCAGTATTAATAATAATTATATTAACAGGTTCGTTTAATTATACTACAATAATAGAAACACAACAATCTATTTGGTTTATTATACCTTTATTACCTGTATTTATTTTTTATTTTATTTCTGTTTTAGCTGAAACTTCTCGTACACCTTTTGATTTACAAGAGGCTGAATCAGAATTAGTAGCAGGGTTCTTTACTGAACATTCCAGTGTACCTTTTGTTTTTTTCTTCTTAGCTGAATATAGTTCTATAGTTTTATTTTCTTGTTTAACAGCTATATTTTTTTTAGGTGGTTACAATATGCCACAATTGTTTATTAATGATTCTTTCTTTAATTTACAATCTTTAATATTAGGAATTAAAACATGTATATTCTGTTTTATGTTTGTATGGTTTAGAGCTACTTTACCCAGAATGAGATATGACCAACTAATTGAATTATGTTGGTTAAATCTATTACCGGTAGCAGTAGCATTTATTCTCTGTATTCTCTGTGTTCTTCTTGCTTTTGATATCTCCCCTTTTTAATTTAATAAATAAATTTAAAAATACAAATTTTATGATCTTTAATTCAAATAAAACACTAACTTCTAACTCAAAAAAATCTTACGATAAGTTCTCTTCTCAATCTTCAACTTTTTATAATAAAAATATAAAAATATCTAAATTAAGTAAATATAATAATTTATTAAAGATTAAACCTTCTGGATTTAACTCTTTATTACATTTTGGTTACACCAACTTAAAACAAAATAGAACTTTTCATAAATCATCAGTATTAAATTTTAATAAACCTAATTTTTTTAAAACTATATTCTCTACAAACAATATTTTTAAAAAAATATATACTTATTTAAAAAATTTTATTTTTGCTAAAATCCAAAATAGAAAATATAAATTAAATGGTATGTATATAACTTTTGTATCTATTTTTGTTTCTAAAAGATATGCTCGATATTTACAACGGAAAGAAGATCAAAAAAAAGGAATAGAAAAATCAAATGAATGGTTACAAAACCAAGAAAGATTTGAAGAAAACTTAAGACGTCAAGAATCTGATAATAAAAATAATAATATTAATAATAATAATAATAATAATAATACTAATAATAATTCAGATATCTTTAACGACGACGATGATGGAGGAGATTTTGGAGAATAATTAAGAATAAAATTTAAATCTCAAAATATTTAGTATTTTAACTCTAACTTAATAATAAGTTTTTTACTTTTCTATTATTTTTTCTTTTCAAATTTAAGCTTATTTTGATTATAGCACTTTAACCCCCTTTTTTTATATTACGGTAAATTTAATTAAGATAAATTTACTTTAATTAAAATATATTTTTTCTATAATATAAAAAGAGGTGAAACCTTGCTAAATAATTAATAGTGTTAAAATCACTATTTGTAAAAAATGACAAATATCTTTATCACAAGCAGTCAACCAGAGTTGAATTAACTCTTAATCTGATTTTTTCATATTTATAATTTTATTAATATTAAATTTAAAAGGTGGTATTATTTAGTGTAATTGATCTTTCTATTTCCAAAAAAGGATAACAAGCAAAAAAAAAAAGAATTTTTATTTTTAATATAAAAATTTTACAAAGACAAAATAAAATTAATATAAATAAAACAAAATTTTGTTTTATTTATATTCTATATATATTTATATTATTATATGTAAAAAAATTAAATTTATATTAAAAATTTTATTTTTATAAAATATATTGGTATTATAGTCTGTCCCTTTTTATTTATATAAATATTTATTTGAACTTACAAGTTTAATATATTCTAAGTTTGAAAAAAAAATAAATAATAAAACAATCGATTTTTTTTTTATAAAGATAATATACTCTAATTAATCTGTTGGCGTCATATGAAAAAATTTTATAATAAAAACTTATAAAATTTTTTATAAAAAAAAAAAGAAAAAAAAATTTATGATTATAATCTATCTGTCTTTATTTTGTTTATTCTTTTTTCCTTATCTTTACTTAGCTATAATTTAATTAAAAACAAAAATTCAAGTAACATTTTTGGAATTAATTTATGTAAAATTAATGTTATAATAGTTCTACTATTATTAGCTTCTATAATAGTTTACACAATTTTAAATTTTAATTTAGATTTTTATAATCTTAATAATACTAATTTATATAATATAAATTATATACCAGAGGGTCAATCTTCTAATGCTCCTCAGGATCCTGCTAGATGGTGGCCTTCAGGTGTACCACAACCTATGACTATCATAGGTACAATGGCTGGAGCTTTTGGCGCTTTAAGTAGAATACCTGGTGTAAGTCCTAGACTAAGAGTTGTTGCTTCTTTAGGGGCAGGAGGTATTACAGCTACTAATATAGCTTACCATTCTGCAATTGAAAACTCTATAGGATTTAATCGATTTTTGTGGTCTTTCAGTGTTGCTAAAGAAACAGGTAAATGGCCTAGCATTGATGAAGCATATGCGCCTAAAAATGTCAATCAGGAAACTGTCAATAATTATACTAGAGAAGCTGTTAATAAAGCAGATCAAACTCTTGTTAACAAAACAGTTTCGGAAGTAAAAATATATAATAAATAACAAAAGCGGAGGAAACGCTAATCAATTTGTTTCAAGTGACGATAGTAGCGGCATTCTTTTTCAGCTATTTGATACTTTCATGCAACACTTAGGCTTTTTATTTAAACCAGTGTCTGTTAGTGGTTATTTGGACGATTTAATAGGTCAACAAATAGCTATTGAATTTATTTTATTATTCACATCATTTTTTATGTTTTTATTGTTTTTAGCTTATATTACTAATAACTTATTATTTTTTAACAAAGATTATATTATTAACAAATTAGGCAAAATTAACAAATTTATTCTATTATATTTGAGATATCAAGTATTTTGTATTAGAGTTTCTCTTTTTTATTTACCTATTTTTATGTTTTTAGGGTTTTTTGTATTAATTCGTGGTTTATACTTTTTAATTACACACCAAATACCTTATGAAAGTTTGGGTATAGATTTACATACTTTAGTAAAGTCTCGTTAAATAAATGTTTACAATTATAAAAAAAAATTTTTTTTATTACGTGATATTATAATAATTGTATTATAATTAAAACCCTCAAATATTTTAATATTATTTTTTTTTTATAAAAAAAATAATATATTTATATATATATTTAAAAATAGAAAACGAGTTTTCTATTTAACCCCCTTTTTTTACTTAAATAAACTAAAAAAAACCTTTTTTTTTATTTAGATATTAGATACTACAAAAAGATAAAAAACAAACAAAGAAAAAAAGATGGAAAATTTAGGTTTAATCTTATTTTAACAAAATTTGTATTATAAAAATAAAAAACATAAAACGATCGAATAAAATATACTATATAATTTTTAAACAATATTATATTTATTAAATTAGTATAACTAACCTATGTTTATTTAAATTAAAAAATTTTTTTTTAGTTTATTATTATATCTAAAATATAGTTTTAAATATCAAATTATAAAAACTTAAAATCAAAAATATAAAATTAGAGATGTAAAAATACAACACATTTAATTTAAAATATAAAATTTAACTAAAGTGTAATAAATAATTTAAATCCTATAATTTGATTCATAATAAATTATTATAAAAAATTATAATAAATTTTGTACAATTATTATAAAATTTAACACATAATAAAACATATTATAAGACTACAAAATATTATGTAATATAATATTAAAATCTTAAATTTCCAATTTTACAAAATCTTAAAAGTATCGATGTGTAATATAGAAACTAACATCAAATTAATTAAATATAATTAATAATAAAGTATTTCAAAGGGGTTATTAAGGATAATTAGCAAATTTATAAATAAGGAGGTAAACAACCTAAAAGCTACATTTCTAAAGTGGCAATCCTAAGGGAAACCTTTTATTTAAAACTTCCTGAAGTAAATCATTTTAGTAAGGAAAGGAAAGGAAATCAACCGAGACTCCGAAAGTAATGGTGAGTGAAATCGGATTAGCCTATGAAAATTAAAAAGTGAAACAACACACACTTATTTTTTTTAGTATTTCTAATCAACTTAATTTGTGTTCCAAAGAGGGTACAAACCATAGTCCTGTAATTTTTTTTTTCTCATATTTTTATCTATAAAAAAGATAAAAAAAAAAATACGATGAGAGAAAACTTGTCGGAATATAGGGGAACCATCCTCTAAGGCTAAGTATTATAAATTTAGCGATAGTGAACAGTACTGTAAAGGAACATGTGAAAAAGTAAAAAATAAAATTAATGAAACAGATATTGAATTAGTAACTCTATAAGCAGCCGAAATTAAATTTTAACAATAACGGCGTACCTTTTGCATAATGGGTCAGCAAGTTAATAGAAATAGCAAGGTTAAAAGCCTTAGCGAAAGCGACTAAACTTATTTAAAAAAGTAAAATTTTTATTTTACAATTTATTTTTAATTTTAATAAATTAAAAAAAAGTAATACCTTGTGTTAAACAAAAAAAATTTTTTATTATTGATATAAGTTATTATTTTTTAAATTATAGTTTTGGGTAAGTTATTTCTATTAGACCCGAAGCTAGATGATCTTTTTAGGGCCAGATTATTAAGGATCGAACGGGTGAATGTTGCAGAATTCTCCGATGAGCCCTGAAAAGCGGTAAACATTTTGCCCGATTAGAGAGTAATCTCTTTTTAAGAACTAGCTCATAACGGTGAAACCTAAAATTCATACAGCTTGAATCATGGCAATACCGTGGGAAGTATAATTATTTTTAAGAAACTAAAATTAATTATTTATAGTTAATACAAACTAATTATTTTATGTAGAAAAAATTTCATGATATTTTTTTTTATATAAAATTTTACTATAATTATACCCCGTAACGACTTTATTTGAAAAAATAAGGCTTTCAAAAATTTTTAATTGAAGGCAACACGCTAGCAACTCTCTTAGTTTCAATTTACTAAGGTATCAATAAAAAATAAAAGCCCCGTCAAAAAAAAAAATATTAAGCTTTTAATTAATAAACTTTATATCTAATTTTAAATAATTAAATTTTATTAGTATATCAGATCCAATGGAATAAAAAAACACATAAAAAAAAATGAATAGAATTAAAAATTATAACTTTACACCTGATTGGTTAGCTGGGTTTACTCAAGCTGATGGTAGTTTTGTAGTTTCTTTTGAAAAACAAAATGAAGGGAAAAAGGCTGTTAGACCTCGACCTATCTTTAATTTAACTCAATCGGTTAGAGAGTTAAATATGTTTAAAGAATTACAAAAATATTTGTCTATTGGTAATGTTCGAATAAATAGAAACAATGTTACGTTAGTAGTATCGAGTATAGAAGAAATAATTCAAGTTTTAATACCTTTGTTCGATAAAACTCCTTTACGTGGAAGTAATTATCAATCTTTTCAGATATTTAAATTAATATCTAAAATAATGTATGATAAAAAACATTTAACAGTAGAAGGTGTATTAGAAATATTAGAATTATCTTATTTTATGAATAAAGATACTACTCTTAGAACAAATGAATCTAAGGAAGCATTACTAAATTGTTTAAGAATTAAACATGGTACACTACCTATTGTAAATATAAATCATTTAAAATCTTTAATTTTACCATTAAATGAAACATCTCAATTTATTCCGCTAACTTTAGAATTTATTAGAGGTCTAATAGATGGGGATGGTAGTTTTAATGTGACATTTTATAATTTTAGAAGAAGAATTAATGTTAATTTTACTATTGTTCATGAATTGTCTTCTATTTCTTTATTAAACGAATTAAAAACTTTTTTTAATTGCGGTAAAATTTATAAATTGCCTTCAGCTGCAGCTCGTTACCAAGTTGTAAATATAGATGATATTCTAAATAACATTTATCCTATATTTAAAAATATAGAATTTAATACAACTAAAGATGAACGATTTAAAATTGCAATGGAAGTTGCTAAAATTATAAAAACTGAAGGTTACAAAACAGATATTAATCTAAAAAAAATAGTAGACTTAGCATGGTATATGAATCAAGAAGGTAAATACAGAAAATTAACTAAATTAGAATATTTAGCTAAATTTTGTACATCTAATTGATTTTTATTAGCTTGAGTTTAAACAAATATAAAATATATTGTAAATAATATTTTTAGAATAATATTTGTAACCTTAAGTAAATTATTTCAATAATTATATTATTGTTTTTTACAATTATTTTTTTTTTGTTGGCTTTTATATTAATTATATAATACCTAAGGTAAATGAGAGTTGAAGGTATAGTCTAAACTATAATGAAAATTATAGAATTTTTATTGGAAATGCCAATCTGATCTAGTGCTAGCTGGTATTCTTCGAAACATATGTAAGTATGACAACCAATTAAATTTATGAAGGTACAGCACGGAAATTCCGAACAAGTATTATTATTTTTTTCAAACAATGTTTTTGTTTAGAAAAATTTAAAGAAATATGCGTTTAGGTTGCGGGGATCTAGTAAATCTTACCAATGGAATTGAAACTCGGAAGTACATAAATTGATGTTGGATATTCAGACTGCTCATGATAAGTTGGGTAGTCAAGACGAAAACAGTCGAGAACACGCTTTAAGGTCCCAAATGATTATTAAGTGAAATTAAAGATGTTACAAATTGCAAGCAGCTGTAAAGTGAGCCTAGATAAAACGACTGCTGGGCTCAAATCTAAAAACTAAGCTATATGCAAGGAAACCCTAAAGATGTTTTGCTGTATATAAAAAAAAAATAAAATAAAACAGAATATACAGAAATAGTAAACATATGTAATACTATGTAAAAAAAATTTTTTTTTTAAATTGTTTACATAATATTTAAATGGGTTATTTGCAGGAAACCAACTATTGGTTACAATAAAGTAGGATCCCCAACGACTATACGCTTAGAATAGATTTTTTAAAGTCTATTATGACATAGTCTAAACAATTTTTTGAAAATAATTGATATAGGCCGGGAAAGGAAAGGCCTCCCAAAGCTTCTTTGTATTCCTTTTGATTTTTTGTTTAAATAACTTGAGAGTTGTTGGTTCGACTTGGATTTAATCCCTTGCGTCACTAAGAGGGCTAACAACCCGATCTTAGTTAAAATTGTGAAAAAACATTAAATTTACAAAGAAAAAAAAATATAATTAATCATAAATAGCTACAAATACAATAATGCAAATGAACCAAAATTTTAAAATGTATGCTGGGTATATAAGTGGATTAACTCAAACAGATGGATCCTTTTTTTGTTCTATAATATTATCTTTTTGGATAAAAAAAAAAAGAATCTTTAAATATAATAATCCCTTTAATTTAAATTTGCAAAAAAAATATTTGTTTAACTAGTTTGATTAGAAAAATTAAAAAGTAAATTGGGCAGTCGCTACTTTTTAATGAACGTTGTAACAACGCAGCAGCTCTTTAGATTGTGGCACTAAAAATTTAACGGGTCTAAATAATCAACCGATATCGTGTTAATTAATAAAAAAAAAATTTTTTTTATTAATTTAGGTAGAAGAACATTCAGAAACGGTAGAAACACAGTGTTCCATTGTGATTGACGAACTGAAGAGAGAATGCTGACATGAGTAACGTAAAAAGAAGTTTTAATACTTCTCGCCGAATACGAAAGGGTTATAAGTAAGGTTTAAACTAACTTATGTTAAATGCGGGTCTCTAAGGTACAGAACCAATGTTCTGGCTGATGAGGTAGTGATTGTTATGTCTTAATGGAAGATTGGACCTAGAAAAAGAATCACTTCTGAAGAATTATTAATATAGTTTTGATATAATTATTAATAATTATATTAGACTATATTTAAAAAGGTCACATTTTTAAATAAATGGACTGTAAACATTTTAAATTTAAGTTATAATGTTAATTGTTATATTTAGGTGATAAGATAACAATTAAGCTTAAGTAAAAAGAACTACCGTACCCTAAACCGACACAGGTTCGTAGGTAGAGAATACTAAGGCGTAGAGCTAAAAGTTGTAAAGGAACTCGGCAAGTTGTCCTGCATTGTGTTCTGGGAAAACACATAAGTGGGTAAAACTATCAAACTCCGGGGACACCCTAAAACTTATGGTACCAAACTATAGTCGAAAGGCTATAAGTGGATGGACTAATCACCCATGTAAGGTAATAAGTCATAAGATGATTGAAAATGAAATGGGTTATCGCGGATCTAAATCAGAATTTCAAAACCCACAGCCAAATGAAATATCTGTAAAAGAGCAACGAGTAGATGGTAGTTGTTGCATTAAAAATAAATTACTGCAATTAAGGTGTACTCTAATGGGATTCCAAAGAATCTATCAAATCAAAAACCCTTCTAAACAAATAAATAAAAAAAAATTATTTTACTTTAAGTAAAACTAACTTAAACAATAGATTAAATCCATGGTTTATTACTGGTTTTACAGATGCTGAAGGGTGCTTCTCTTTCGCTATAAAACCTGACGCCAAATCAAAATTAAAATGGAGAACATCTCCTATTTTTATTATAAAATTACATATTAAAGATATTGCTATACTTGAACTTATTAAGAATACCTTAATGGTAGGAAAAATAAGAACAAATGGAATAAATTCAGCTCAATACGTAGTTGAAACTATTAAAGAGTTACAAGTAGTTATAAATTATTTTAATAAATACCCTCTGAGAACTGAAAAAGTTTCTGATTTTTTAATCTTTAAACAATGTTTTTAAATTATTAAACAGAGAGAACATTTAACAAAAATGGTCTTTTAAAACTAATCAGCCTGAAAAGCTTTCTTAATTGGGGGCTATCTGACAGTTTAAAAGAAGCTTTCCCAAACGTACCTTTTGTAAGTAGACCAGAATAAAAATTTTACGGTATACCTCATCCATTTTGGGTTGCAGGTTTTACAAGCGGTGACGGTTCTTTCCATTTAAATATTAAAAAATCAAACTCTAATCTAAGTCACAGAGTCTCATTAAGATTTTCAATTAATCTTAATATTAGAGATGCTGAAGTTCTTAAAGGTTTGGTTACTTACTTTAATACTTACACTAATAATGAGGTTAAAGTAATGCTAAATCAAAAAAATAAGTATGTATCTAAATCTAATAACACTGTAAGTCTTGCAATAACAAAAACTTCTGAATTAATTGAAGTTCTCATTCCTTTTTTTGAAAACTATCCAATACAAGGACTAAAAAGTTTAGATTTTGCAGATTTTAAAAAGGTTGCTATAATGATAAGTGCTAAAGAGCATTTAACTATTGAAGGCTTAAATAAAATTTTAGAAATAAAATCAAACAAGAATAAGCATAGAAAGTAAAATAACAATATTTTTATTTAATTGCATGATAAATTTGAATAGCCATGCAAAAGTTAGACGATAAGAGGAACCAAATAAGATCAATTTTGACATTTTATTTTTATAGCAAAATATTATTTTTGCGCCTTAGTAAGGTAAAAAATTTTAAAGTCAATTTATTATTCCAACTTGGTCATTATACCCTATTAGTACTTGTTATTAATAGAATAATGATTATCCCTTTTTTTCTATATCTTTCAAAAATTTAAGAAAAAATATAGAGTGGGAAGTAATAAAGTCAGCCATGATAATCATCTGAATTTGGTGGCACAAAATCGGAGGCCTCGACTGTTTACTAAAAAGTGCGAGCTGAAAGCTCTAATAAATATTGTGGTGTAAAGCCGCTATGAGATTAGATCCTCATAAGTCTACTATTAAGTGCATCACTGGTAACAGAGGTGTGCTAAGCTAATAGGACAATGTAAATTATTTTTACAGGTACAGTGAGAATAAATATGCTAGACTAGTTGATTATGGTTAAAATTAATTTGAACACATGTTTGAGGCGTCGTTAAAACAGATACTTGTTTGTACCGATTTCAAGTAATCTTTTGGTTTATTATTCGAATTCGAATCATTAACCAGAGATGAGATTGAATTATTTTGCTTTTTAGAAAATAATTGATCTAACATATAATCTCCGGCGTAGAATGTGAACCTGTCATCAACATATATATATTTATTAGGGAACAGCGTAAGCCCAATAATTTCCTTAATTTAGTATTAAGGAGGATTAACCGTAATGTTAATTATCAGTTAGTGGGTAAGGACAAGCAAAAAGCGAAAGCCTTATTGTAATGATAAGGATAGGTTATTTATTAACTAATCTGAAAGGATGCAGACTTGCTTTTGGGTCTTTCAATTAAATTAAACTATTAACAAAATTAAGAACAAAAAATACGACTTGCTAGTCTAATATTTTTCTTTGTTAAAACCTTTATTGCTATTAAACAGTTTGAAAATTTTTACTTTAAAATATATATATACAAAAATGAAACATTTTACAACAACTGATGAAACTTTAAATTCTATTAAGGAAAATCCTACATTTATTTCAGGATTTACTTCTGGGGAAGGTTGTTTTACTGCATATCTGGGTATTGATCCTGGATGTGATTGGGGTATTCAGCCTTCTTGTGAATTTAGTATTACACAAAGTACAGGAGACTTCAATTTATTAGAAGCCTTTAATCAGTTTTTTAAAACTAAAGGAGGAAAAGTTTATGATAAAAAGGATGGCGTGAGTGTTTTTATGATTAGAAATATAATTGAAATAAATAACAAAATTATTCCTTTTTATAAAAATTATCCTTTAGTATGTACTAAAAGTTATAAGTTTGAAAATTTTAGTTTTTAGTTAAATTAATTTTATCAAAAAAACATATTGGGAATAAACTTTCTAATCGAGATATTTTAATTGAAATGGCTTTAATTTGTAAACAATTAAATGAAAAAATAGCACACCAAAAAAAAAATAGCTCGTTTAAACTTTATTGTTAACTGGCTTAAATCTTTACAAAGTGTTCCTTCTTTAGAAGAGAAATTAATATTTAGTCAAAAACTAAAATTAGAAATTAGTAAATTAAAAAAATCCAATTAAATAAATGGATTAAATAAATAACTCTATTGTAAAGTATTAATTTACTTGTACAAATTTTGTTAAAAAAAAGTATAATTTAATTAAAGGCTTGAGCCGTATGCGGTGAAAGTCGCACGTACGGTTCTGAAGGGGGGAAAGTTTGAAAGGACCTACCTATCCTAACCACAAGAATGTGCAATGATAAAAATCATAGTATACGTTCTGAAATTTGCTCGATGCCATTAATATAAAAAAGGTAATAGGTAACTGTTACTAATTGAAAATCTGGTTAATAGCGGTCTTAACTATGAGGATCCTAAGGTAGCAAAATCATTTGGCCTTTAAATGAGGTCCGGTATCAATAATGTAACGAAGGTCTCACTGTCTCTACAACTTGCTCAGTGAAATTGAATTACCAGTGCAGATGCTGGTTACTCTCAGTGGGACGGGAAGACCCTTAAATAAGAAGAAGTTGTAGGGGTCTTCATAAAAATAAACCGGATAAATTGCTAGAAACACTGAAAACCAGTCAACTAGCAGCCAAGCATAGAAAAGGTGAATTCTTACTTTTTGTGTTATTAATATATTATTAATAACAAGGTAAAAACAGAATAATTTCATGAAGGTTCAACGACTAACAGGTGAGTATCACTAACAATAAGCCTGACACGAACATCCGGCATTAATAATTTAAGTTAAGTTTTTTACTTAACTATTATTAGTGGTGATATAGTCTGAACAGTAACGTGAGTTACTGAAGTAATAATTAAAGAGTCATTACGATAACACATTTGATGCAGCTTTACTGTAGTTAGTTAATACACTGATCTAAAACAATTCAAATCAATAGAAATTAGGCATGTCGATAGACGTAATCCGAAAGGAAAGTGGAAACCTCCTGATTTGAATTGGGTTAGTGTTTACCTTATTAAATAGAAATTTGGGACAATTGACTAATTGGCAGTTTGACTGGGGCGGTCGTCTTTAATAAAGTAGCAAAGTACATCCAAAGATTTATTAATATTTATTTATTACAATATTATTAATTAAAAATAATATTGCACGCTAAAAAGATTATTAGATGGTATAAATTAATTTCATTTATACTTTATATTTTTTGCCTCTATCATAATACTAAAGGTAAAATAAATAAAACATAATTTTTATTAAAGTAATTTAACAAAAATCAAAAAGATGAAACTAATTTATATTTAGTTTTCTAAAAAAATTTTTAACCTTTTAACATCTAACATTCTTGTATAAAAAAAATTCTTTTTATAAGGTATAGCTAGAAATCGAATGGAGATCAATCAACCAGTGTAAAGGTTGCGCAGAGTGTAATGGCGGAAAGCATACCTAACTGAAAGACTTAAAAGTCGACCAGATACGTAAGTAGGGCATAGTGACCCCTCGCTATAAAATGGAATAGACGGGGATCATTTGATAAAAGTTACGCTAGGGATGATATAAAATGTTGTTCTCCTAATCTGTAAAGATTAGGTAATAAACTGGGTGAATTGCAAAAACTACTTTGATCTAAAAATAAAAGTACATTTGCAGCGAAACTTATCTAAGCAATATAAATTGTTTTATTAATATATTTATAAATAGGTAAGAACGTTCAACGACTAGAAAGTGAGTATTGCTAACAATAATCTTTCCACGAGTGCCCAGCATCTTATTTCTTATCAATTAGTAATTCTTTTTTAATAAAAACTTCATTACAATTAAACAGTTTAAATTTATTAACTTTAAAAATTTAAAAATAACAAAAAATGGAAAAAATAAATAAAAACTTATTAATAGGAAAAAGCCCAAATAGCCGATTAGTTAAAAAATATAAAGAATCTTTAACTAGTTTAACCAAAGATCAATGGGAAGCCTCAATAGGCCTAATTTTAGGTGATGCTAGCCTACAGTCTCAAAACAAAGGCAAAACATTCAGAATTAAATTTGAATGGGGGAATAAAAATAAATCTTATGTAAAGCATGTTTATAATCTATTTGATGAATGGGTTTTATCACAACCACACAAAAAATCAAGATTAAGCCCTCAAAAAAATTTAGTTATAAATTGGGGCTTTCAAACTTTAAGTCATATAGCTTTTAATCCTTTGGCTGAGCTTTTTTTAATAAACGAAAAAAAAAGAAAAAGTGTCTCTAAATCTTTAATTGAAAATCATTTAACTGATAAAGGTTTAGCTTATTGGTTTATGGATGATGGTGGAAAATTAGATTAAAATAAAAATTCGAAAAACAAAAGTATCGTTTTAAATACTCACAGCTTTACAGAAGATGAGGTATTAAATATGACTAAAGAATTAAATAAAAAATTTAATTTAGACTGTAATATTCGTTCTAATAAAGAAAAAAAAATTATTGTTATAAGTTCTTCTAGTTATCTAATATTTAGAGAACTAGTAGATCCATATATTATCTCCGATATGAGATACAAATTACCTTAACTATTTAATTACTATAAAAATTGACAAGAAACAGATGAAGAAATAGTCTGAACCATTTTGTAAAAAATGGATGTAAAGGATAAAAAGTCTTTACGATAACAAAATTGAACAGGCTGATAGCCGGCGAGAGTACACATTGTCCCGGCTGATTGGCACCTTAACTTTAAAAATTTAAATTATCTAAAATAATAAAAAATAACTTACACTAGAAACTAGAAATATCTCATTTTATTTTTTTTATAAATCGACGAGATTCGTTTTATTTTAAAACTTTCTACTGGTAGTTTATAAAATATAGACTATATGCGAGATAGTTCCTTCACATTAAGAGGAATATTTAATTATACTTAAAATTAAAAATGACTAAAAATTTACTTAAAGAAATATTAATTGGTTCTATACTAGGTGATGTTCGCTTAGGTAGAACAGGATTAACTAAAGCTTTTATTTCTTTTGAACAATCTCTTAAAAAAGCGATTATTTAAATCACTTGTACAATTTAGTTAACCAAGAAGGATTAACTTTAGATAAACCTAAAATTTATTCTAGAGATGATCTTAGATACAATAAAACTAATCGATCTTTATACTTTAGGACTAAATCATTAGAAGAATTGAAACCTTTAGCTGAGTTGTTTTTAGATAAAGACAATAAAAAAAAATAATACCAGTTAATATTGCTGATTATTTGACTCCAAGGAGTTTAGCTTTTTGGATTATGGATGATGGTCAAGCAGTAAAAAAAGGTGGTGTAACTTTATGTACCGATAGTTATAACTCAGAAGAAGTAAGTTTACTTAGAAATGCCTTAAAAAACAAATTTAATCTTCCAACTTCAATTCACGATAAAAAGGATTCAGGCGGCAATTATTATGAAAGAATTTACATAAACAAAAATTCTTTAGATTTAATTAAACCTGAATTGAAACCACATTTTTATGACTCTATGTTATATAAAATAAATGAAAATGAAGTTGTTCTTTATAGAAATAATAAAACTGATTCAGATTTAGATAGTGTATATGATAATTTTGATATCGGGGATATTTAATAGCAATATTAAATAAGAAATTGGCTATATACTGGGACATCCTTAAACTTTAAAAACTATTAATAGTAAAATATTTAAAGATTGGACGATCAGTAGGGAAGTTTATTTTAGAAGTTTAACCGATAAACCCCTCAACGATCACACGCCAACAACCAGAACTATGTTTAATGTATTCTAAACACTGGTTGAAGATATGATCTAAACTAATTTGAAAAAATTAGAGTAATAGCGATGTCGATTCATCCTATCCTCCGGGGGAAGAAGCTTGGAAGGGTTGGGCTGTTCGCCCATTAAAAGGGTACGTGAATTGGGTTTATTTAATTCCTATAACAATCCTTTTTTGTATTTTAATAAAAAGTGAGGAATTATTAACATAAGTAATCTTAGTGGTCAGATAAAAAAAAATTAAGACCACGTTAGACACTATTATAAATAATGTAAATACAAGCAAAAACAAAAAAAAAAATGAAAAATCTAAACGTAAAAATTTTAAAATCACTGCCTGAAAACCTTCATTCTATTTTAATTGGTATTATGTTAGGTGACGGCTTTATTTACCGGTCTTCAACAACAAGTAACAGTAGGTTTGAAATGAGTTTTGGTTCTAATTATAAACAATTCGCTGAATATATTGGCGAATTATTTAAAGACTTCTTAAATACTCCTGTTAAAACTATTCTAATTAAAGGTAAAAATAAAAACTATATAAATTATAGGTTAAAAACAATTTCTTTACCTGTTTTTAATCAATATTTCGAAATGTTTTATATATATAACATTGAAAAAAATAAAAACGTCAAAATTATACCTAAAAATATTTCTAATTTATTAAATCCAGTTGTGTTAGCTTATTTAATAATGACCGATGGTAATTTTGATAAAACCAGAAATAGAGTAAGAATTTATACTAATAGTTACATTAAAGAGGATGTAGAAAGATTAGCTCAAGCTATTAGAACTAAATTAGGTATTAATGCAAAAGTGTTGCATGACCGTAAAGATCAATGGATTATAACTATAGGTTCTAAACAATTATCTTTATTAAGAGAAATAGTCTCTCCTCATTTTGAATCTAGCTTGTTATATAGAATAGGTATTTAAAATTTTTAATTATTATATAAACTTATTATTAAAAATCTTACCAAATTATTTATTTTACTTATGATTGAGCCCCATTTTATGCTTCTTTTTATAATAAACAAACAAAAAGTAATATTAATCGGTTTAAATTATTTATTTTAGATTTAGCAAAAAAATGATAACCGGATAAATTGCAAGAAAAACTTATTAAGTTAATTTGCAACCAAGCTTGATAGAGTGAGCAAATTATATTTTATTAAAATTTGGATAAATCAAGAAGGTTCAACGACTAACAGGTGAGTAACACTAACAATAAACCTGACACGAACATCCGGCATTAATAATAAGCAAAATAATGTTTATTATTAATGATGACATAGTCTGAACAGTAATGTGAGTTACTGAAGTAATGAATAAAGAGTCATTACGATAACACAATTGTTAATACGACGTGAGTCAGTATGGTCCCTATCTTCTGAGAGAAAAATTAGTAAAAAGGGGAAGACCTTCTAGTACGAAAGGATCAATAGGCTGTGTTTCTATAGTGTACCAATTGTTGAAAACAAATTTTATATAAAAACCATAAATAATATCTTTGTCGTTTTTGGTTTGATACTAAGCCTAATAAAGGCTCAGGGTTAGTTTATTTTAATATGTTTAATGCTTATATAATAGTGATTAATTTATTTATATGTCAAAGTATAAATAACTTATCATATTTTATATAAAAATTTTATGTATGGATAAACAATTATATTCAATTTGATGTGGTAATTTTTCTATTTTTAATAGATTAAATAAGTGCAAACATTGTAATTATCAATTACCTTAAAAAATATAATTTAATTATATTAAAATTTTGGCACAGTTGGGTAGCCACAAACATGGTAGATAAGTGCTGAAAGCATATCAAGCAAGAATCTACCCCCTAGATACTAACGATTATAAAAAAAAAGCTCAAAATCCGTAAGGAAAATAAGCTTATATTTTTATAATATATAAGATAAGAAATAGAACATTTCTTAGATAGGATGCAAATGAAAGCTGCTGAAAAGCATTTAGTTTAGCATTACTAATTAATCACAAGACTTTATGTTAAGATATTCACACAAAATAAAATATTATTTATTTTTAAATAAACAAAAAAAAAAATAAGATAAAATAAATATTAAATATTAAACATCAATATAACAAATTTTAGTTAATAGCTAACTTTATCATCACACAATGTGGTATAACTACATATAAATAAAATAAAAATAAACTATTAAATTACTGAAGTAATATAAAACATAAAACACTATAGTTGTGTGCATTTTTTTTATTTTTACTCGACTAATTACGCTCTACAAATGTAATTTTAAGTCAAATCATTGTAGCACAAAAACTAATTTGTATAAAAACAAATTATTTTTTCTTAAAAAATATAAAATTTATTAATAATAATAACAAAAACTTATTAATGAAAAATCGTAATTATCTTTTTTTATAAACTTTAAGATCTATTCTTTTTATTCTTTTTCTTTTTATTCTTTTTCTTTTTTTTCTTTTTCTTTTTAAGTAATATTTATATATATATATAAACAATTTATTAATTAATCCTAAGTAATTAATGATTTTAAACTGCTTTATCTTAACCGTAACATAATCTTTTGCAGTTAATAGGCTTTAATTATTATAAACATTAATAAGTTAAAATCAAGATTAAAACTAGTATTTCCTTTTTTTTTTTAAGGGGGGTAAAGATAGTACGACTCAATATTTATTTAATAATTTAAGAAAAGGAGTTAATTAATTTTAGCTAATAATAATAACAAATATTTTAAATAAAGTTCATTTGTCGTTAAAGGATTTAATTGAGTTAGCTTTAACATTCTTTGTGAAAAGATTTGGATTAATCAAATGATTAATTAAGAAGATTATTTATTATAATATGTCGTAGTATACATTAAAATAACAAGATTATTATCATGAAAAATTTAAAAAAATATTTATTAGCTATCCAAAAAGGATTAACTACACCAAGTTTACCTGAAGATATCCTTAAATTACAATTACATCCTATAATAAGAATTTTAAGAGTTCTTGGAGGATTGTCTACTCTATTTTTGATAACAGATAGAGTTCAACAATATTCATTACCAGTATATTTTTATGTAATAGCTATGAGTATAACATTTATATTTTTTATTTTTCATATGTACATCACTTATCATAGAATTAAACACATAAGAAAATTATTGAAAAGTGATAAATTAGATATAAGAAATTCACCTTTAAGTCGTTTAGCTACATTTTGTTCTAAAATAGTTCTGTGTGCTAAAGGTGCATGTGAAACAGCAGCTCCTATTGGTTCTGTTCTTGGATTCATGGGAGGTATAGATGCAATTAGACAAAGTAAAGGACATGAACCTATATTTTTACCGTTACTAGGTAATATCTTTATGAAAGATTCGCCTGATTTAATTGCAGATAAACAACATAGAGAACAATATAGTCAATTATATAAATTATCTCAACAACACAAAGATCTAAATTTATTACAAAAAATTTAAATGAAATGTTTGATTCTAATCCTAATTTTTTTCACACAAGAAGAACGAGAAGAATTGAACAATGATATAAAAAACCAACAAAGTGTAATATTATCTAATAAAGATGATCTATTAAAAAATATACAAGATAAATTTAATCAAAAAAAAATAAAGTTCTCAATAAGAGAAGATACATTCTCCCTAAGGAAGCATAACTCAATAGGTAGAGTAATCTGCTTTTAACAGATTAATCCTGGTTCAAGTCCAGGTGCTTTCAATAAAAACACTAGTAGTGTTCATAATTATACCTAAAAGAAACAATAACAAAAAATAGAAGAGAAAATGAAATTTTATTTATTACATCTTCAGATTTATCAGATAAATTTTTTCTAAATTAACTATCATTTTACCTAATATTTTATTAGAATTATTTGCAACTGAAAATAAAAAGTTTATACACATGTCGTAACTTATTTCAGTATAAAATAGATATATACCACTTATTATTGAAATTATTATTTCTACTAAGAAAGGAACAGTATATTGTACATTAAATATACTTAAAACAAAAGTCATTATGTAACTTATAATTGAAGAATATATACTCCATTTTGTAGGGGGGTTGTCACTAAATAATAAACAACAATCCTGCACTATATAAAACAATCCTGCACTATATTAAACCACAACAATCCATTTTTAAAATGGTGTAGGGGTTCTTAAATAATTTAAACAACAATCCTGCACTATATTAAACAAATAACATTTTTGTGTAAGGCTCTTAAATAATTTAAACAACAATCCTGCACTATATTAAACAAAAGTTATGTTAAGTGTGTAAGTTTATAAAAGAATCAACAATCCTGCACTATTAAAATCAACCCTTCTAAGTTACTAACAGTATGCCTCCTGCACTTTATTAATTTATTGTTCATAACATGTAAACTTATTAATTAAACATAAATAACCACAATCCTGAACTTTATTAATCCATTTTATTTTTTTCTCATTTTACTCTCCAATAATAAAAGTTTAGATAAAACCTAAAAGATATATATATGCACATTTTGCTAAATTATAATTTTCTAAATCACTAAAAACTAGAAAAAATTAAACACCTATCATTTTACTGTCCTAAAATTTTGAAAATTTAACGCAAAACCAAAATCTCACAAAATGACAACAAAAAGAAATTAAGATCAACTCTTGTGCAATGCCTCGACAATTATTGATTAGCTGTTGCTTTTTTCTACAAAACCTATTACTTACTACTCT